TGTTTCATAGATACTGAAATCACATCTTTTGGTTTACACATATAACTAGGAATGTTAACTTTTTTATTATTTACACGAATATGTCCATGACTAATTAATTGACGTGCAGCTGGAATAGTAGGTGCCATATTTAAACGGAACACAATATTATCTAAACGCATTTCTAAAAACTGTAATAATACTTGACCTGTTGATTCTTTAATTTTTTTTGCTTTACGTACATAATTTACAAGTTGACGTTCTGTAATCCCATAGTTAAAACGTAAACGTTGTTTTACTTTTAAACGAATTAAATAATCTGATTCTGAAGAATCATATGGTCTTGTTTTTAAAAGTTTTGTTAAACCGTGTTGACCTGTTTGTTCTTTGTATAATTGGTGTTTGAATTGTCTGAGTTGTAGCTACTGATTGTTTTTGTTGTGTTGTTAGCACATTTTCTGCATTTGTTACCACACCCTGTTGAGTTGTTGTTGTAACTTCAATTGGTGGTGTAACTGGTACAGGTGGTGTTTGAATAACTACCTGCTGTACTGGTCGTTGTTGAGTTGTTCTTACCACTTCAAACTCATTAGTTAACTTCTCATTTAACAATTGTTCAAAACGACTCCTCATACATTTTACGTTAACAAAATATGTCAAACCCATCGTATACTCTAATGATTCAGGAGTCAAAGAAATATACTTTTCTTCTAACTTAACTGAGGTTAATAAAAAATTATTATTTTTTCTCAGCACACCTGATTCTAAATTTTCATTTAAGAAATTCATTACCCAAGATGCTGCTGATTGACCATTGATATATTGCATATTATCATCTTCAGTAGCATTGACCATTTTTACACCATTAAAAATTTCAGATAAAGTATTTGTTAATACAATATCATCATTCATTATATGTATTCTTAGAGTCGTAGGTAAAATGTTTCTTAAATAATAAAAGTTTAAACCTTGAGTTTTTCTTACTCTAATAGATAAGAAATTATCAAAGTAATTATTAATATTATGATACACCGACGTATAATCATAATATTCATTAATTTTTAATTGATCAAGTACGTTTGCAATAATTCCACTTGAGTTAGATAACATGAACTTAGTATGACTTTTAATCATACTAGTTATGTCATTTACAACACTTTGGTTTATTGAAAAACAACGTGGAAAATATTTTTGATAAGTATTAATAATACACTCATTTATTAGTGTATTAAATAATATTGCATTATCAAAAATATTTAACAATAAATTAATACTAGTAAATGAACCATAATCTAATACTTTATTATCTTCACCATTATCATATTCAATTAAAGTTATTGCTGGAGGAACAGAAAACGGTATATAAGTTAAATCATAAATATTTTCATTATTAGTTATTTGAGTTTCTAATATTGACATAAACATTGAATCCTTAATAGCTTTCTCAAGGTTTTTTACACCACAATAATCTGTTAATGTACTCAATAGACTATATATATTATTTTCCTCTAACCAATAGTCATAATCAAAACTATCCCATATTCTAGTTGCCTCTTGAACATTATCACAGTAAACAGTGAATGAACGTGGTAATATTGGTCTATAATCATATGAATATTTTGTTATGTGATCATTAGTACAAGCTGTTGGTATTGTATCTAATAATAAAAAATGTAATAATTCTAAATATGATTTTTTGTTTGACCCATAACAAACAGCCCTTTCTAATGACAAATTATTATTTTCGCTATTCTCTTGTACCCATTCTATTCTAGGTACAATTGATTTTGTTGGTTGTATTAGTCTAAGCCCACTAGTGTTTTTAGCTAAACTTAAAGATAATAATAATTTTGAAACTTTTTCGATTGTATAATCCATATTTATTTCTGTGTTTTGTTTTAATCTTTTTGCTAAATTATTTAAAGATGAACTTAAACCGAGATTAACAATAGATTTTTTTATTTTAAAATTACCAATAGAAATTTGACCATTTACATTTGTTATATTTGTATTCCTATTTTCCCATTCTTGTGTCAAACTATTCATTGTTGTTTGTTTATAATTTATTATCACATTATGATTTCTTCTTTGATTTAGAACTGGTTTAGTAAGTGGGTACTCCATTCTAGATCTTGAAAAAATAGTTAAAAACAAATTTTCTTTGATTTTGTTTGGATGACAGCTGTTTAAGGTATTTGTTTGAATATTTCTTTGCTCATCAAAATATGTTACATTATATTCATTAACTAATGAATATGATAAACCATAATCTGTTGTCAGCAACTTCAACTTACCGTAAATTGGTCTAATAGTTTTAGGTATTTTGAAATGTAAAGGTGAAAAATTGGTGAATGTTACTGGGGACCTTGCTTTGTATTTTGTAATATTAAATAAATTTGTTTGAGATTCTTGATTATCAAAGTTTTTTGTGTTAGTTTTGTATATTTTTGTTTGTTTTTGAGTAGTTTTAACAAAATTATATTTTTTAACTTCCTCGTTTTGTTGATTGATAGAAATATTAACATTTAATTGTGTTAAATCATCTGTCTTTTCAACATTTAAATCATCGTTTAACTGAGCCATAGCTATAATATTATTCCTAACCATTTGTTTTTTGCAAAACATCATAAATTTAATCCTCCGTATTTTGTTTTTTACTTTGTTTAACTGAGCCATAGCTATAATATTATTCCTAACCATTTGTTTTTTGCAAAACATCATAAATTTAATCCTCCGTATTTTGTTTTTTACTTTTTTAGTTTAAGGCATAACTGAAATATTTCATTTATTATTATATATTATTTATTTATTTAAATAAATAAATAATATATAATAATAATATATATACGCTACAGCCTTTAGTAGTTAATAAATTAAATAATTACTATAAAAAGCTGCTTAGCAGCTATTAAAGATGTTGTTTTAATACATTACTGTATTTAAATAATTAATGGTTAACGTAGCTTTAATGACTGAAAGCCATAAAAAAGGTTTAAAATAAAAAAAAACTATAAAATAATACAAAAAAAATTAATTACAATATAGGTTAGAGCATAATAAAAAAATTATGTTAAATGTTTTTATGAAGCATCTATAAAATATTCTAAAAATAAATTTGTGCTATAAGTTATTACAATAGTAACATGATAATTTTATTTACATCCATCAAAAAAAGAAATAATTAACTAATTTTTATTTTGTACAATAAAAATCTACCAGCTCAAAAAATAACTTATAAAGCAGCTTGTCTGTAAAAGTTAGCACTACAAGCAAAGTCATTAACCTATAAGTTTGAGATTTTTGTTATTATATATAATAAATGTTAAAACTTAAAATAACTTATAAACTAAAAACAAAGAAAACAAAATGATTTCTTTGTTTTTAGTTTATAAGTTATTTTAATAAAAAATTATTTTAAAGACGCAGCTTTACTTAAAGCTTCTGTAATATTACCAACTAAGTAGAACGATTGTTCAGGTAAATCATCTAATTCACCACCTAAAATTTTACTAAAGCCTTCAATAGTTTCAGCTAGTGATACATATTTACCAGGTGAACCTGTAAATACTTCGGCAACAAAGAATGGTTGTGATAAGAAACGTTCGATTTTACGAGCACGAGATACAATAAGTCTATCTTCTTCTGATAATTCATCTAGACCAAGAATTGCAATAATATCTTGTAATTCTTTGTAACGTTGTAATGTTTTTTTAACACTTTGTGCACAATCATAGTGTTTTTCACCAAGAATCCATGGTTGTAACATAGTTGAAGTTGATTCTAATGGATCTACAGCCGGATAAATACCTTTAGCAGCTAAGTTACGAGAAAGTACTGTAGTAGCATCTAAATGAGCAAATGTAGTAGCTGGAGCAGGGTCAGTAAGGTCATCAGCTGGAACATATACAGCTTGAATTGATGTAATAGAACCATCTTTAGTAGAAGTAATACGTTCTTGAAGACCACCCATTTCTGTAGCAAGAGTTGGTTGGTAACCTACAGCAGAAGGCATACGACCTAAAAGAGCAGATACTTCAGCACCAGCTTGTACAAAACGGAAAATATTATCAATGAAGAATAGTACGTCTTGTTTATTTACATCACGGAAATATTCAGCCATTGTTAATGCTGTTAATGCAACACGCATACGAGCTCCTGGAGGTTCATTCATTTGACCATAAACAAGAGCTACTTTTGAATCAGATAAATTTTTTTCAACAATAACACCAGATTCTTTCATTTCTGTATAAAGGTCATTACCTTCACGAGTTCTTTCACCAACACCCGCAAAAACAGAAACACCACCATGGGCTTTAGCAATGTTATTAATAAGTTCCATAATTAAAACAGTTTTACCTACACCAGCACCACCAAAAAGACCAATTTTACCACCACGACGGTATGGCGCTAAAAGGTCAACAACTTTAATACCTGTTTCAAAAATAGATAAACGAGTATCTAAGTCAACAAAAGCAGGAGCAGTACGGTGAATTGGTAATGTTTCTTCAACTTTAACATTACCCATGTTATCTACAGGTTCACCAAGAACGTTAAAAATACGTCCTAAAGTAACTTTACCAACAGGAACACTTAATGGTTTACCAGTATCTACTACTTCCATACCACGCATTAAACCTTCTGTAGGGTTCATAGAAACTGCACGTACACAGTTATCACCTAACAGCTGTTGAACTTCACAAGTTACAGCCATTTCTAGACCAGCAGCATTTTTAGCACGAATAGTAAGAGCATTGTAAATATTTGGTACTTGGCCTTTAGAAAATACAATATCTAATACAGGACCAATGATTTGTTGAATACGTCCCATGTTTTTTGTTTCAATAGAATCACTCATTATAAGGGTAAGTAATTTGCCCAAAGGCATTTTTTTTTTTACTTATTTTAAATGGTTTTGCTATCATCTTTTTACAAAACGTCTTTGACTGATACAATCCTATTTTTGCTTACAAGTCCAAGAAGCCTATTCTTTTTTTATTTTAGCAAAAAGTAAATTTTATCACTGTTCATTTTGCTTTAGCAAAATAAATTAATTGTTGCAAGCAGGGTATATGCAGTTTAACTAGGAATCAAAAATACACTTGTTTTTTGTTATTTCCAAGCAATACCAAATAACGATCTATTAACCATAAGCTAATATTCTTCGCTGACATTAGTAAACTAAGTACCTTAACTATCACCGACAGAACGTCCGAATAAATTCGGATGCAGGTAATAGTTGGCACACTACTGTTGTTTGACCAAACAACACGGAATTTCCTTAGATTGCTTTGTATATAGTATTCTACTTTTGGAATTAAACAAATAAAGTTCAGTTATGCTAGATAAAAGCAAAACTTGTATTACCTTGGTGTCAAAGCTTAATAACTTTTGTTTACCAGGAGATGTTGTTTAATTTAAACTTTTTTTTAAATATTAAAAATTTTAGTACAGTACATAAAAAATTTAATAATAGCTAAAAAAAAATAACCAATAATAAAATATGACAAGTATGAGTTAGAATGTCTAAATAAAAAGTATTATTCACTAACGCTTATTTTATAAATATTTATTATATCTATTATATTATACAGTTATAAAAGCAAGTAATCACTTAGGCAAGCTTTGCTGTCCGAGTAAACTCGAAATCCGAAGAAATTCTTTTTTGCTTCAGTTCCAAATAAATTTGGACAAAATGAAAGCACAGTACGATACAGGCACTTTGTTATTTAACTAAAGTGAAAAAGAAGCAGTTCGAGTAAATGCATCATTAATACTGATGTTATGACACACTTTATATATAAAAGCTTTCATTGCTATGTTACAGCACTCTAGACTTTTGCTTTTTTGCTATTTATGACAAAGTGAGTTAAATCATCACCAAAGGGTGGCTTTGCAAAACTTGTCTTTTTTGAGCCAATCAAAATGAAGTCTTTGTTATCCGAGTAAACTCGGATAACAAAGAAGTCCGAGTTTACTCGGATAACAAAGACTCCGAGTTAATTCGGAAACGCATGGTAGGGAAAGCCTATTTAGCTTAATGTAATTAAGATACTTGTAACATAAATGTTGGAAATTTATTCAACCATTTTTGTTGATGTAAAAAAGGTTTATTTGTTTTGCAGTATTCACCTGAAATTGAATTAAAGTGAAACCAAACAATAGAGCCAAAGATAGTTGGCCTTTTGATATGCACTAGCTTTCTACAATAAATGTGCAAAGAAATCTAAGGTAGGTTCTGCCAAACGCCATTAGGCAAAGCCGGCTTTAGATGTATTGTATTCCAAGTTAACTCGGACTCTTTGTATTCTGAGTTAACTCGGATAACAACACCCTAAGGTAATTTCATAAGATATATCTAAAATCATAATTATTTCAATTGTCTTTTATCTGTATAGTTTTGTTATTTTTTATAGTATTATGTAGGGGGTTAATTAAATTAATTATTGTTGATTTTGAATTAAAATTTTATATTCTTGAACAACTTTACTTAATTGATGTGATGAATAAGCTTTTTCAAGTTTCTTTTTTAGTACTTTAATATTATGTTTTTCAATTAAATATTTACGAGGCATTATTCCAACCGGTTGAACATTAATTTTTCTACGTTGATTCATTTTTTTAAGATTAGTAGATTTTAATTTTGGCATTTCAACAACTTCTAAACGTAAATAATCACCAGGCCAAGCAAAACCACCATTTTGTGGTATATAACGTTGAATAGGTTTAAGAATTTGTTGAAATTCTCGGCGTCTTAGTTGACGTAATCTTAATGGATTTGTTTTAACACGTTTATTAGATTTTGTTTTAATACGTAAAGTTTCTTTCCGTTTTTGTTTACTTTTACTTGAAGGTCTCCAACGTAAATTTTCTTCATTAGCATTTAAATTTTCTGTTTCAACAAGAGTACTAAATTTAGTACGGCGAGGGAATATTAAACCATCTTTTTTAATGAAACGTTTTCTATGATATTTACGACGTGGTTTAACACGTTTTCTTAGTGTAAATTCTTTATTGCTTGCTCCCCAAGGTGAATTAGCTGCATCAATCATTGATAATAAAGTTGTTTTTTTCATTGTTTTTAATGTAGTGCGTTTTAAATAACGATTACGTGGGAAACGATATTGTTGATCAAAAACTGAAATGTAATGAGAAGGTAAAAAATTTAGATTTAGAGGACCTGTAGGTGAATAGATTAATATATTTGGTGTTTGTTTTAATAACTTATAACGTTTTTTTATTCTACGGGCTACTCCTTTTTTCAGATTTATAGTTCCTTGTTTAGTTTTATCTATACTTAATGGACGTAAATTTTTCATACTAACAATTAAAGTCTTATTTTTAGTATCTAGTACTTGACTAGACAAGTTATTTTTTGCTACCTGTTCTTTTAAAAGGAAAGCCCATGTTTTTAAAATGCTATGGCGGAATTCAAAGTGTCTCCAACCTAATGGAGCATAAAAACTTTGATTTGTTGTAATAAATTGATCAATATTATAAGAATTAAAAGGCATAGAAGTTTGCCAATACAGAAACGAACCTTCATTTAAACCTTGGAGAGGAGCATTTGTGAACATTGTTTCTTGATAATTTTGTTTTGTTATATTTTTTGAGACTAAACCAGCATCACGTCTTGATAATAAACGATTTGTAACAACAAATTTTCGTAAAGAATCATCCCAGCCGGCATAAAAAGGTATACTCGTAGTTGTTAAATTTACTGAAGCCATAGGCAAACTAGAGCCATTATTCAAAGAAGAATTGAGATTATCTAATAAAATGTTTGAATCATTCGATTTCATGCCTTTTTTAGTTTGATTTAATAATTGTGATGAATTAACAGAATCTGGTCCTACTAAAGTATTTTTAGTAATACCAGTACTATTTGATAATGGTTTAAAAGGCATGTTGGCTTCGCCAAATGGTTTTTGCTGTAGCGAAAAGTCGTTATTTACACTACTTAATCTTTTTTGTTTATTATTGTTAATTGATAATGTTTGTAAATTATTTAAATAACGTGGTAAAAAAGAAGCCCACCACCATTGTCGTAATTCATTTGTTGCTTTAAATTTTTTCAATTTTTTATTTATAACACGTAATTTACCATTTCCATGAATATGGCGTTTTCTATATTTATAATGATTTAGACTAAATTGATGTCGTGAACGTTTTTTCCAAGCATGTCTACTACGTTTTTTTATTTGTGATTTTTTAAGAGAATTAGTAACATTTACTTTATTTTTACTTATTAAATTTATAAGTTCTTGTTTTTCTTCTTTTGTTAAAAAAGAACCTTTTAAACTGCTAATATTATCAAGTTTAATAAGACCTTCTAATCCAGCAAGACGAGGTTTTCGTGTTGCTGTTAAGTAACGTGCTAATGATAATGGTCTATAACGACGGCCTTTTGATGAGATTTTTTTACGCATACCATCAGCTCCTTGCCATAATTCTTGATTTATCTCTTTTTGGGATTTTGAAAGATAGTACAATAAATTACTTTTAGTTTTACTTGTATTGTTTTGAGATATTCTTTGAAGTTTAAACATATTATCTTGTTTTTTTCTTAATAAATTACTATTTGTAATGTTTATGCTTGTTTGAGGATTCGTTAATAAATAGTCAGAAATATCATAAGTACCATATAATGTTTTATATAAATTAGATTTTTCCGTTGAAACTTTTTTTGCAAGCTCTGAGAATTTGTTAGTTACCAGTTCAAGATTATTTTTAAAACGATCTCGCTTACGTGAATTTTTACGTTTTGTAATAACACGTTGTTTTTTACGCCACCACTGTAAATTTTTATCAGTTCGTGCTTTTAGCATTTGTGTTTTATTATTTTGAGTAATTAGTTTAAAAGAATACTCAAGTATTAATTGTTTTGTTTTTTCAAGGTTTGTTTTAATCACTGATAGGATATTACTTTGTTTTTTATTTTCAATTGTTAATAATTGAATATAAGCCTCTAAAGCTATGGGTTGTTCAGGAATAGGTTGAGTTTCACTTAAGTTAAAATCAGAATAAGCCTTGTTATTTTTGTCACTAAATAAATAATTATTTAAGTCATTATTTGTTGATTTTATTTGATTGTTTTTTGTTTCAAAAAGACTAATACCATCGTTTACAGCTTTTTGCAGGCCTGTAGTTAAAACAATATTGTTTTGTTTTCTATCTATGACTTTGTTTTGGAAGTTGACAATATCAAAGTTGTTTTTTATCTTTTGTTCACGATTTAACCAATTTTTTAACTTTTCTAAACGTTTATTTATTTCTTTTGTTTGTTCTTGAGTAAGTTGTTCTCGTTTTTCAATACGGTGTGTTATATAATTTTTTAAAAAAGCTTGATCATGTACTCGTTTTTTACTTTCTTTTATTAATTTAACAAAAAGTTCATTATAAATAAAACTAAAATGTTCTTTTGATGCATTTAAAATTAAAGGATTTGAAGAGCTAATCAATGGTGTATCAAGTTGTTTTGTAGCAATTAAATAACTTGATTGATTTATTAAATCTAAATTTGTGGGAAGTTTCTGTATTGGATTTGAAGACAACTTTTGCTTGTCTATACTTTGTGACATAACCATATTATTTTTATTGTCAATTTTTATTTTAGTTGAATCTTCTTTAACTTTCAGAAGATTATTTGAATTGTCAAAGCTAGTCAATTGCTTATTCATAAAATTATCAGTCAATAATTCTTCATGAAAATAAACATTAGATGAAAGTTTGTTATCATTATAAAGAGGTTGGTCAAATTTTAAAGTATAGAAATCACCTTGTTTTGGAGTAATTGCAAATAAATGGCGTATTTTTTTAAATGTGCCTTGAAATTGTTGATTATAAGTGCGATTTGCAAAACTTTTTGTACCACCAATATTTGTTTTCATTGTTCGATAATGTTGCATATAAGTATACCAACGTAATGTATCATAATGTTCTGATAATAAAAATCTTCTTATATGTAAAATACGTTCTTCATTTTTGCTTAAAAAATGGGATTTTGGTTGTCTATTTATAAAAGCATCTACATCAAATTTAAGTAATAAACGATTAAAAGGTGTATAATACCAATGCTGAAGTACATCTTTATATATTTGATGACGATAACGACTAGCACGTTTACCTAAAACTGTATAAGAATGTGTTGGTTTTGTTAGATCTCGTGTAGCCAACTCTAGGTTTAATTGATCACCAGTTGTTTTTTCAGGTAATCTATTATCACTTTCAAAACTAGGAGTTGTTTTTGGAAATACGGATATTTGCTGCTTATTTTCTATAATATTAGGGTTAGAAATAATTGTTTGTGAATCTGGCACTATTAAAATGCGCTGTTTTCGTGATTTTTTACGAAAACCTCGAATTATTTTAGCAACATATAATGTTTTTTTCCAACGTAAAGAAGGTTTATAATAATAAAAACCTCGCTTCATTAAAGTTTTAAAATAAGGAGCTTGATTTCCAATTGTTAATTTTCGCATAGGTGTGGTACCATAATAACGTAATTTACGTTTAAATGCTTGTTCTTTTTGTAAAGATATATTTAATGAACGTAATACAAAATCAAAGCTATTATTAGTTTCTAAATAATGTGTACGTAAATTTAAAAGTTTACGTTCTTTTGTCGACAATTTTTCAAGAGAATTTTTAAGTTTTAAAGATTTTGCTTCAGGTGTTAGCAATAACTGTTTTGCTACATTTCTAAAAAGTTGATACGATTTACGGCTTTTTGTTTTTATCAAAGGTTGTATTTTAGAAAAAACGGATTTCCAACGTTTTGAATAGATAAATTGAGCATTATATTTTAAGGTTAAATTATTTAGTTTATTATTTAAAACTTTTATATTTAAACGTGTATTAACATTACGTACAAATTTGCGTAAAGCGGATTGTGAATAAAGTAAACCAGGTTTTACGGTTAATTTACTTTGTAATTCAGGTAAAAAAAAGCTAGATAAAGTATCACCAATAAATTTATTATTATTAATATTCACCATTTGTTGCTCATTTTGAATTATAGGTTGTATTATTGATTTTGAATTCGATTCTTCTTTTGTTGTTTGAGGGATTTCCTTCATAGATATTGCTTTGCCTAGCTCCATTTTGTTAATATTGTGATAGCCTTCTTTAGATAACAAATATTTTTGATGCGAAGCATTATGAAAATTAGGATGATAAAATTGTTCAAATAAAATCCTAAAAAATTCAACACGAGGACCACTTGCTGCTTTATTTGAAGCAGGTGTTTGATTTGCTGGATTATTTAATTGTTTTTTTAATGAGCGCATCCATGGACCAGGAAATAATCGAAATCTAATCTGGTGATTACGCATTTTTCTTCTTAACCAAAAGCGATCAAAACCATAATTTAAGTCTTCGATAGTTAAAAAATCATATACACCTTGATCATACAAAGAAGCATCAAATGCTTGATATTTAATTAAACGTTGTTTCCAACGTTCTCTTCGTGCATGAACACCATCTCGAATACGTGAATTTTTATCAGTAGGATTTAGGTTTAAAAAAGCTGTTTCTGTTATTAATTTATCTGGATCTGATTGAGATTTTTTTTGATCTAGAATACGATCTTGCGGAACTAAACCGATTGGATTAGTTATTGTATAATCTAAGCCATAATATGGAATACTTGCAATTGCACAAAGCATTGTAGCATAAAGGAACGTAAAGTTTAAAATTTTATAATAAGAACTTGTTGATATTTTTAATGAAGATTTTGTTGTAATCCATAAATAGATTGAAAAAGCTGGATTTTCCCAGAACCAACAAGTAAATTGTAATAAACTAAAGCTTCCTAATAAAATACCAAATAGATAAGCTCCATGAACAGCAAAAAACTGTGTATAAGTTTCTACAGGAAAACCTTCTAAAATGGAAGCATCAGGACCAATTGAAAGATTACTTATAAAAGGATAAATACAACTTTGTTCTGTAAGAGTTAATAAAAAATTTAATAAAAAGATTTTCCATTTTGATAAATCTTCTAGTGCCATGCGTCGTTCTTTTGAACTATCCCATATATATTTTACTAACAAAATAAAACCTAATAAATAACGAAATATATCTAAAGATAGCCAAGGAATAACAAAAAAGCGTAAACCTAAAATGATACTAGATAACCATAAAAAATTGCCTGCAACAGTACCTAAACCTGCTATATAACCAGCTTCTAAGCCTTGCATTACAAAACGACGTAATGTAATTAAATGAGAAGTTGATGTTGGTAAAAATAAAAATAAACTATTGATTAACCCAATAATGAATTTTTCAAAAATCACAAGACTTGGATTTGTGCCAGTATTTACATTTGTTTCTAAAATGGTAAAAGCATTATGAAAATAGCCATCTAGTACAGAAACTTCTGAAATCATGGCAGAAGCTATATCTGGAATAATTATTGGAATACTCCAAATATTTTTCAACAATGAAAAGCTAAAGAAATTTTTTAAAAAATCCCCTATTGAAAAAATAAAATAAGTAAAAACAGCACCAAATTCAGTATAATTTTTTAGGGGTTCTATTTCAATTAATTTATGTGTAATTTCAACGTAATCTTTAACTGAAGTAGCTAGTGACATAAGTGTTAATGTTATCATATTTAAAATGTTTTATCTGTTTTTACAAAATTCATTCAACTGTTTCCGAGTTAACTCTTTTGTGCTTTAGTTCCAAATAAATTTGGACAAAATGAATCCGAATAAATTCGGATTTACCCATATGATGCTTTTTTTGCTAATTCCAAGTTTACTCGGAATTAGCAAAATGAACAAGTCTTAAAACAAGACTTATACTAGACAAAGGTATAAAATAAATAGAGTAATACTAAATATTTTTGATAAAACTAACCATTGGTTTATTCACAAAAGCAAATTTCTTATAATTTATTGAGAAATGTTACTTTAATAAGTAAGAGAATCAATGGTTGTAAAAATCAACCATAACTTGCTGTACAGTCTTCCGATTTTAATTGTATTCCGAGTAAACTCTTTTTGTCCAAATAAATTTGGAACTAAAGCAAAATGAGTCCGAGTTAACTCGGACTCTTTGTTAACAAAGAATACAAAGAATACAAAGACAACTCGGATAAGCTACATAGTACAAGGCTAGACTGGGGTTTTGCAACACAAAGTCTTATTGCATGTTAATTCTACTAGCTTAACAAATATTCTATTTGCAATAACAAAACCATGACAATAAACTATTGGTTGGTTGACTTAGCCAAATGGTCTGGTTTTTTTATTTGGCTTGTTGCTACTAATAACTTGTATTCTCTTGACTTTCTTTAATTGCTGTAAGAATTAAAGATTTTTTTTGCTTTTTGGTAAAAAAGGTTAAAGTAACAAAGACAGTTGAATATACTTGTATTATTTAATTTAAATAATTTTCTTTAATACTTAATAATTAAGTATATAAAAAATGTATAACTTTTATACTCATCTATATTATACATTTTTTTAATGAGAATTTAATTTATATTATCTATTTATTTGTAATAGATAATATTAGATTGGCCTTATAATTCAACCAAAAAAAGCTTCGCTTTTCTACAATACCAAAGGGTGTGAATAAAATAATAGTAAAGTTAACCAATTCATTTTGCTTTAGTTCCAAATAAATTTGGACAAAAAGATCGGAACAACTTTTGTTTGCAGAACTAACTAAAGTTAAACAAAACAAAATATTTTAACAATGCTAAGCAACTTCATTTTGTCTTATAAAACCTTCTAAAGAGATTTTTAGTTTTTTGCACTAGTAATGTTATTACTATCATTCCTAGAAAATCAAAATATAATTGTGTAAAAAAATTGAATTTTTTAGTGACATTTTAAGTACCTGTTAGTTCTAACATGGGTTTAGTTAATCTAGTAAAAAACGAATCAAATAAGTCAAAGAAACTCTAGTCTAGATTATTTAATTTTATACATACTAAAACAGTATCTAAATGGAAAACTGGCTATAAATCAAGCCAAATAGATTTTATCTTTCTAAGTCATTTATTAAAAAATTCCAACAAGTTAAAACAACATTTCTTATATATACAAAAAAAGCACCTTCACACAATTTTAAAATATGTGAGAAGGTGAAAATATTAGATGACCTAGAGGTTTCTTAAATCAAAAAGGCACTCACTGTCTTGCTTTTGCCCTACTGTAAAAAAAACTTAGATTGCTTTGTATTCCGAGTAAACTCGGAGTCTTTGTTATCTTTGTATTCCGAGTTAACTCGGAATACAAAGAAGTCATTTTGCTTTAGCAAAAAGAGTTTACTCGGATAACAAAGAATCCGATTAAAATCTGAAGACAGTAGCTTAAGCAACTAGATTGCAATGACGCAGCCATTGCAAATAACTTTTGGTTGCTAATAATTTCTTGGGTAATTAACATTGAGGAGGGTTTAGGTTATACAAACTAGGTTAATTATTAATTATAAAAAAAGTTTTTATTTTTTAGCTGCTGTTTTAGCTGCTGTTTTTGATGCCATTTTAACTCCATATTTTGAACGACTTTGAACTCTATTTTTTACACCAGCAGTATCTAAGCTACCACGTACTATATGATAACGTACACCAGGTAAATCTTTTACCCTTCCACCTCGCACTAAAACAACAGCGTGTTCTTGTAAATTATGACCTACACCAGGAATATAAGCTGTTACTTCAAATCCTGTTGTTAAACGTACCCTAGCTACTTTACGAAGAGCTGAGTTTGGTTTTTTTGGTGTTACTGTATAAACACGAAGACAAATTCCACGTCTTTGCGGACATGATTTTAGAGCAGGTGATTTTGTTTTTTTTGTAATTTTTTTTCGAGCTGAACGAATTAATTGTTGAATTGTAGGCATAAGAAATAAAAGATTTAACAAATTTTTTGTTTGTTAACTAATAACTATGAAAAAAGAGTCTACTATTTTTTTTGTTTATATCATTACTTTTTAAATTAACTAACATACAATAACTCTAGTTCAATACTATAAAGTATAAAGAAGCAAAAATAAAATTTTGTTATTGCTACGCATTAACTTTTTTGTGCAATAACTTAAGGTTATTGTTACTTTGCGTCCGAGTTTACTCGGAGTCTTTGTATTCCGAGTTTACTCGGAGTCTTTGTATTCCGAGTTTACTCGGAGTCTTTGTATTCCGAGTTTACTCGGAGTCTTTGTATTCCGAGTTTACTCGGAGTCTTTGTATTCCGAGTTTACTCGGAGTCTTTGTATTCCGAGTTTACTCGGAGTCTTTGTATTCCGAGTTTACTCGGAGTCTTTGTATTCCGAGTTTACTCGGAGTCTTTGTATTCCGAGTTTACTCGGACTCTTGGTATTCCGAGTTTACTCGGACTCTTTGTATTCCGAGTTTACTCGGACTCTTGGTATTCCGAGTTTACTCGGACTCTTTGTATTCCGAGTTTACTCGGACTCTTGGTATTCCGAGTTTACTCGGACTCTTTGTATTCCGAGTAAACTCGGAATACAAAGAAGACACACGTTAGTGTTCTTTGAATACAATCGGACCTAAATTCGGAAGCCAAAGAAAAAGTAAGTTTTTGAATTATTATTTAATAATAAACAAAAAAACAATTATAGTAGTATACTAATAAAAATAATTCCACATCAAAAAAAATAAAACACCAAATTATTAATTATTACGCGTAAAATAGCTGATTTTTCTCTTTATAACAAATTGTCTTAGAAATTTTTTTGTAATACTAAACAAGCTCTTCCGAGTTAACTCGGAAGAGCTTGTTTAGTATTACAACAATAACCTATTTTTCCTTTTTTAACCATTAGCTAATGGTTAAAAAAGGAAATAAAGTACTAGCTGCAAAGCCGCTTTTTTTAGCAGTTATTAAAAAGAAAAAACTAAAGGATCTGGGAAGAAACGATTAATTTCAATAAGTAAACCAGCTGTAAAAGTAAACCAAACAGTAGCAATAACAGGTGCTGTTGATAGATAAGTAGTAAAATCTTTCATAAAAGTGTTTATTAATTTGTAATTTTTAAAAATAGAAAAATAAGTCTTATATTTAATACTATCCATTATAATCTATTTTATTATTTTGTATTCATTCTAGCAAAAACCCATAGGTCTTTTTCTGTATTAGCCTATGAATAATACAAAGTCAACTTGATCAAAAAGACTATATTATTTTAAATAACTGTGCTCCAGTAAAAATGGTTTAACGGTTACACTGCAAACAATAATTGTCGTTGACATTGCTAACTAGAACTGAAGGTGATAATCTTATGATAGGCATTGTTACACCATACAATATTTGATAAAGCAACTATTGTAAAGTCCTTTCAACATAATTCTTTAACATATTTAAATGACTTGGGTAGAAAATTTATATTATATTAAGTTTTTTACTTAGGACATTTTTTATACTTACGTTTGTGGTTGTTCAAAATAAAAATAAAATTCTAATAGAATTCTTTTTTCGAGCTAAAGAAGAATAAAATCTTTAAGAACCAGTTTTACTTTAATTGATGCGTTTGTTAAAAGTAATATAATTATTAATGATGATCTGCTAAAGCTTCACCAATATAGGCACCAGCTAAGGTAGCAAAAACTAAAGCTTGGATAGCACTTGTAAAAACACCTAAAAGCATAATTGGAATTGGAATAATTAAAGGTACTAAAGCCACTAAAACACCAACAACTAATTCATCAGCAAGAATGTTACCAAACAGTCGGAAACTTAAAGATAACGGCTTCGTAAAATCTTCAAGGACATTAATTGGTAATAAAAACGCAGCTGGTTCTACATAACGATTAAAATAACCTAACCCCTTTTTACTAATACCTGCATAAAAATATGAAATAGAAGTTAATAAAGCTAAAGCTACTGTTGTATTAATATCATTTGTAGGTGCTGCTAGTTCACCATTAGGAATTTCTATTAAACGATATGGTAATAAAGCACCTGACCAGTTTGAAACAAAAATAAATAAAAATATAGTACCTAAAAAAGGTACCCATTTTAAATAATCTTCTTCACCTATTTGTGTTTTAGCTAAATCACGAATAAATTCAGTTACAAGTTCTGTAAAATTTTGAAAACCATCTGGAGTTGATTTTAACTCACGATTTCCTAAGAAACTTAAAACTGCAATAATAGCTAAAACAACCCAAGAAGTAATAAGAACTTGACCATGTACTTCATAACCACCTAATTCCCAGTAAAAGTGCTGACCTACTGAAACTTCAGCAATCTCTAATAAAGGATTCATAAAACTGTATAAACTTCTTACCATTTATTGGAAAAACACTTTATTTAATTTAATAAAAACAATTGATTACGCAACCTGTTCTTCATTTTGTCCAAATTTATTTGGAACTAAAGCAAAATGACTTCTTTGTTATCTTTGTTATCCGAGTTAACTCGGAATACAAAGACTCCGAGTAAACTCTTTTTGTCCAAATAAATTTGGAACTAAAGCAAAATGAGTCCGAGTTAACTCGGAATACAAAGATAACAAAGACTCCGAGTTAACTTGCAATTAGCAAAATAAGCCGAGTAAACTTGGAAGACGCATAGCCAAACAACCAACTTTACCTTCAACAAAATTGTTTTGGCGCAGCTAACCAATGGTTACACAACAAACATTGGTTGTTGTAAGTGTTGCTTAGTCCTTGGTACAGCTAACCTATATATAGTTAGCCTAGTAAAGTTGACCTTCTTTGGAGACTTTTTTTATGCTACAAAAAACAAAACCGAGTTAAGCTATGTTGTTATACCAAATAAAGGGTGCTAAAGCACCTTTTTGGTGGACAAAGCAATTATGTCATATTTATGTTTTTGAATAAATTGAGAAGGTTTTTGTTAATCAACAATAAATACAATTGTAACTAAGCTTTTACAATCCTACGGATTGATAAAATATTTATAATGGTTCTTCTTTGTTATTCGAGTTTACTCGGATAACAAAGAATTTATTATGGAAAATAACAAATAGCTAAATAAATTTGAAATTCTAAAGCATATCCGAGTTAACTCGGACCACTCTTATAGTATAAAATATTAGTATACTAAAACAAATACAAAGCAAATATTTAACATATAAACAAACTTAGTATTTTGCAACTTACTATCTATTTTTGAATATGAGGAGTTTGCTAAAGTTAAACCTGCGGAAACACCCGCAGGTAAAGCTTCAAAAAATTGACTCAATCTTTGGTTAATGGTATTTAGGAAAACCTGCTTTGCTAAAGCACTACATACGAATTTATGTCCGAGTTAACTCTTTTTTGCTTTAGTTCCAAATAAATTTGGACAAAAAGAGTTAACTCGGAATCCGAATAAAATTGGGTCGGAAGCAACTTTAGCCTCTATAGAAATTGTTCTTATTACTAAAATCATTCAAATCCCCTAGCAAAACGAAATATAGACGTAAAACAAATATATCTGCTTGCAAAAAACTTAAAGAGAAGAACCTAAACCAACGTAAGATCCATAGAAGAAAACGGCTAATAAACCAATTGCTAAAGTACCAACAACAGTACCAACAAGCCATAAAGGGATACGTCCAGTAGTTCCAGTATTAGACATAAATAAAATAAAAGTTTCACGATTTATTATAAAAACTTTATATCTCAGAATTTTTACTATGGTATTACTCGCTGAGCAATACCAGAGAGAAGCACTGCATCTGTATTGTATTACAAATAAATTTCTAAATATGAAATATTTAAAAATTATGTGCAGCTATGATTTTATTAGTTCAAAGCAAAGCTGCAAAGAACTTGGTTTTGCAAAGCTAAAACGCGATTTCTAATAATACACATTAATTTTTTTATAAAGTTTGTACATAATAAACAACAAAAACAATACAAATCGCTTTTAATTTAAAATAAAAGCCTTTATTTTGTATTTAAGCTTCAAACTTTTTTGTTTTTGGGACTTACTTTGTTTTCAAAATAAGAGCCGTTAATGTTTTATTAGCTAAAAAAAGTAAAACACCTTTTTTGTTCCAGGCTCTAAGATGGTGAGCATCTTAGAATATTTTTTTATCCTAGGAATTGTATTATAAATAAATATGTAATAAAACTGTTTTGTCTGCCCTTCTTCCTTATAAGAACAACACTAGTTTTGTAATTTAATTTGTTTGGAAGCTTAACTAATTAAATAGTTTTGTTTTATTTTATGATTTGCAAAGTCTTAGGCTATTGGAAGGACAGGACCTCAACTTTTAGTTTGTCCAAATAAATTTGGAACTAAAGTAAAAAAGAATTTATTCAGACCACTTTAGTGTGTAGTTCCAAATTTATTTGGACAAAATGAACTGCGGGCAATAGCTAATGCAAGGAGCAAAACTCTACAATAAATATCACAAACAACGTTCTAATAAAAAGAATCGTTGGTTTATAGTTTGACGAAATAAATTCTTTCGTATTAACTAAATAAAAATGAAAATAAACAATAAAAAAGAACCCACTCAAAGTTTTTTTAGTCAGACAAAGCTGATTTAATACTTTAAAAATAAATTTCTTTATTTACAATATGTATCTATTTTTGAGTTTCCTTAATATTAATTTGCTTCTAATTCCTAGTATTGCTAAAAAGTGCCTTTGGCACATTTTGTATTCCGAGTTAACTCGGACTCATTTTGCTTTAGTTCCAAATTTATTTGGACAAAATGAATTAGCAAAACCATAGATTCCAAATAATAATATTTTTCACGTTACGTATTTTTTTTATTATTTAAATAAAGATAAAATCTTTGCATTATTTTTAATGTATTATCACAAAGATCAATGAATTTCAATATAGTGCTAAAACAGTACAGGTTTTGCTAAGGGTTTCACTTGAGTTAAACCCCAGGTTAATGTTGCTTTGCCCTTTGAATAATTTTATTTAATGTTAGGTAATCTAAGCAAGCAATTAATAATCAAAGTTTGCTAGGATGTAAGCATATATATTGTTTCATGTTACAAACAAAAGAATTTTAAAAAAGTGGATTTCAAAAAGCTTAATAAAAAGTTTTTAACCGCTTCTGTCTTTGGGTATATTTAAAAAGCTAACTAAAAAAGTCTAAGGAAAATTTTATTACTGCAAGACAATAAATAAATTAAACAAGTAATATGCTTTTTAAAACCTAAAAGTTATTTTATCTTAAAAAATAAATCGAGCTTGAGTTAGTTTAACTTTTTTATGTAAAACTAAGTTTTAAATTAAAAAGAGCTTGTAGATCAGCTTTGCTGATCTCTTTTTTTGTATGAATCTTTAAAATTTTAAGTTTGTTATTAATAACAGAATTTTTTGGTCAGCATTACCAGAGTTTCCCATTGTTGACAGGAGCAACTATAGTTTCAATAACCTGTTTGCTAACGTTATTTGTAATACAAACTAGTTTTCTTTTAAAAGCATATAACATTGTCTTCAGATTTTAATCGGATTCTTTGTTATCTTTGTATTCATTTTGCTTTAGCAAAAAGAGTTTACTCGGATAACAAAGACTCCGAGTTAACTCTTTTTGCTAAAGCAAAATGAATTAGCAAAATGAACTTAAAATTGCTGTTAAATATGTTATTTTTAAAAATACGTCATCGTGTCGCTCCCACTTAACCAAATGAAAATGATACCTAATTGACCAAAGTGTGCACTGAATACTTTTCTAGAAATTTCTTCTAGATCGCTTGTATGACTATCAAAGTCATGAGCATCTGCGTGAAGGTTCCAAATCCAAGTTGTTGTATTTGGTCCTTTTGACAGAGTACGTGAAAAATGTCCTGGTTTAGTCGGGTAGGATTTTATAAAATCAAAAAACATTGTTATTTTCAAAAAAATAATGTCTTATCATAATCTCTAATTTTTCATAACACTGAAGCAATGATTAAAGTCGTAGAGATAAATAAATCAAATCGAGCTTAAAATGGTTAAGCTACTTGTAGAGTAAAGGTACGTATTATCTGATAGATAATACTATTTATTAGCAAAATAACTTTATAATAGCATTTGATTAATAAAGAAAATTAGAGCATTTAAATGACATTATAATTTTATTAAAATTATTCTTTAAATTTATTAAAAACCTCCCAAAGAACCGTACTTGCGCTTTTCGACGCATACGGCTCAAGCACTCAAAAATTATTAAATATAGTTTAAAGGAGTACACAATTAAGTTCAAAACAAAAGCATTGCAGTGAATTTTTGTAAAGCTAGAGGAAGCACAGTATACTAAACTGTGCTATCTCTCATAAGCAAAAAAGAGTAAAAAATAAACCATTGCTAAAGTAAAGCAGCAATTTCCAAAGAGAGAGGATATTGAGGTGGGTTCACTTTAGTGAATCCCACAACTTTTGTTGCAGTACCTTAGTTGAAGAAAAATAAAATTATAGAGCATTACCACGTGGTAAAACTTCTTCTGGGAATACTAAACGTTCGTGAGGTTGGTCTTGCGCAGCCATCCAAGCACGAATACCTTCGTTAAGAAGAATGTTTTTAGTGTAGAACGTTTCGAATTCAGGGTCTTCAGCAGCACGAATCTCTTGCGAAACAAAATCGTATGCTCGTAAGTTAAGCGCTAATCCAACAATTCCTAACGCGCTCATCCAAAGTCCAGTTACTGGAACTAATAACATGAAAAAGTGCAGCCAACGTTTGTTAGAGAAAGCTACACCAAAAATTTGAGACCAGAAACGGTTTGCTGTTACCATAGAGTAAGTTTCTTCAGCCTGTGTAGGGTTGAAAGCACGGAAAGTGTTAGCACCGTCACCATCTTCAAATAAAGTGTTTTCAACAGTAGCACCATGAATAGCACAAAGTAGAGCAGCACCAAGTACACCAGCTACTCCCATCATATGGAATGGGTTTAGTGTCCAGTTATGAAAGCCTTGGAAGAACAGAATGAATCGGAAAATAGCAGCAACACCAAAACTAGGTGCAAAGAACCAACCTGATTGACCTAAAGGATAAATTAGGAAAACAGATACAAATACTGCGATTGGTGCTGAGAATGCAATAGCATTGTAAGGACGTAAGTTTACTGAACGTGCAATTTCAAATTGGCGAAGCATGAAACCAATTAAAGCAAAAGCACCGTGTAAAGCAACAAATGCCCATAAACCACCAAGTTGACACCAACGAGTAAAATCACCTTGTGCTTCAGGACCCCAAACAAATAAAAGAGAGTGAGCCATGCTGTTTGCAGGTGTTGAAACAGCTGCTGTTAAGAAGTTACAACCTTCTAGGTAAGAAGTAGCTAGACCATGAGTGTACCATGATGTAACAAAAGTTGTACCAGTGAACCAACCACCTAATGCAAAGTAAGCACAAGGGAAAAGTAATAAACCTGACCAACCTACAAATACAAAACGGTCTTGGCGTAGCCAGTCATCAGCATCATCAAACCATGTACGTTTTTCTTGATATGTACCAATCGCTATTGTCATAGCGTGTATCTCCGAAAATAAAAACAACACATCATTACGTTAATTTTGTTATTAGTAAAAATTTTTAATTTTTTAATCATTTTATAAATTTTATTATATATTTATTTGTAGCATTATTGTTGTTGACCTTGGGTTGGCAAGCCAACCCAAGGTTGGTGAAGCAACCAATACAATCGAATTCATTTTGTCCAAATAAATTTGGAACTAAAGCAAAATGAGTCCGAGTTAACTCGGAACTCATTACGATAAATCAATTAGCTTGTTTAGATAAAAGACAAAGCCATCATATTTTTTTGTTTTTTACGTTGATAAAGCTTCTTTTGCAGCATACATTACTTCTACATTAATTAAAATGATATTATTTTCTAAAGCATATTTTTCTGTATTACGTTTAACTTTTCCACGTACAAACCCTGGCACCTTATTTAATTCTGCTAACGCTTCAGGAGACCATAAATTTAAGACGTTTGTTGCTTTTTCTTTTTCAGATTTTTGTTGAGTACTAATGTTATTTAATGTTTTTGTATCTCCTTTAGTTCCTTTCTGAGAAAGTTCTGACATTTGTAAAACCGAATTGGTAACGTTTCCACTAAGGTGAGAAATATTATCCAAGTCATTTACAAAAGAATCATGTCCACCAAAAATCTGTAATAAATGATCTTCCATTCCCAAGTTAAATGAATTATAGACTAAATCAGCAATTTGATTTGTTCCTTCATAACCTAAAAAAGGACGATAACCTAACGGAAAATTTTGAATATGAACAGGAGCAGAAATCACTCCACAAGGAATATCTAATCGTTTACCAACATGGCGTTCCATTTGAGTTCCAAAAATTGCGGCAGGTTCTAATTTTGCTATCGTATCACTTACTTGTGTATGATCATCGGTTATTAAAATTTGATCACAAAATCCACTTACTTGTTCACGAAACCAATCAGCATCATGTTTACAGTAAGTTCCTGAACAAGAAACACGTATACCCATTTCACGAGCTAAGATTTTTGTCATAGCAGCAGCATGTGTAGCGTCACCAAAGACAACTGCTTTTTTACCTGTTAGATTTTGACAATCAATAGAACGGGAAAACCAAGCAGCTTGAGACAGAAAACGTGTTTGTTGATCTATATATTTATTGAATAAATTTTCAATACTGTTCACCATTTGCTGTGGTGAATCTAAATAATTATGATCAAAAAAGCTTTTTAAATTTGTATTTTGAAGTAATATATGATTTGTTATTATTTTACAGATTGATCGAATACAAGCAGCAGTATCTATTAAACCCATAGGAGTCAGTGAAATGTATGGCATGTTAAATTCTGATTTAAGATAAACAGCAGTCATTAATCCAACTTCACGATAAGGTACAAAGTTAAACCATGCTTGTGGAAGATTTTTTAAATTATTAACATTGCCACCTTCTGGAATTATTTCATTTATTTTAATACCTAAATCATTAAATAAACGTTTTAATTCTCTACAATCATGTTGATTATGAAAACCTAAAGTAAAAATCCCAATAATATTTACCGATGGTTTTTCAGTTTTACTAAAATTTAAATTATTTTGTTTTTTTGCTTTTTCAATATAATAACGTACAATTTGTTCCAATGTTCGATCTGCTGCTTGTAATTCATTAACACGATAATGATTTACATCAGCTAAAATTACATCTGGTTGTTTTTGAGAACTATTATTTATAACTGGAATTTCACTGCTGTACTTTTGCACTGCAGGAATGTCAGTTGTTTGTTTGTTTAATATTTCACTTTGTTTTAGATTTATTTCTTGGTTTGGATTTTGTATTACAAATAAATTAGTATCTGCAAAATTAGTTTTATTTTGAGTAGGTTTTTTTTCAGCTACTACACCAGTAATTTTTTGTAATGAGAAAACGGTTTCTTGTTTATCAAGTATAGGAGATACTTCAGGAATTTGTATAGCCGAAGGTAATGCTTGTTCAACAAAATTGTGTAAATCTTCTTGTAAAATACTTGATGTGCAAGTTGGTGTTAATATAATTAAATCAGGTGATTCTTCTTTATTTTTTCTTGTTATATTTTCAACAACTTTTTCTTGGGAACCTCGAGCTAAAACATGTCGATCAACAATACTAGCTGTTACTGGAGTAAAATCACGTTCACGTTCTAACATAGATCGCATTACATTAAAATAATCATCACCAAGAGGTGCATGCATAATAGCATGGACATTTTTAAAAGAGCTACTAACACGAAGTACCCCTATATGTGCAGGGCCTGCATACATCCAATAAGCTAATTTCATATAAATAAGGAATAGAAGTCTAATCTTTAAAACAAAAACTAACTAAGCTTTGTTCTGTATTAACCATAAGGTAATACAAAAGGTTGGGATTTTTCTATTTTAATTTTCTTTACATTTTGCCCAACACAAAGATTTTCTTAACTACAAAACAGGACCAAATTATTGCTAACGTCAAAATATATTTGTTTGGTAATTGCTAGTCAAGTAAGTTAAAAGTTACTTAAGAATATTAAGTAATAGCTAAAGGTTTTATGTGCAGGGTGGACTTTACCACCCTAGCCTATCTTTTTTTTAATAAGTATTTATTAAATTACAATTTGACAAAAAATTACGAGTAAACTCTTTTTTGCTTTAGTTCCAAATAAATTTGGACAAAATGAAGAACACATTGAACCTGATAATTATGTTAATTAAATCTAAAATTTTCACTGTTTTAATCAAACTTAACAAAATAAATTGTGCTTTATATATTGAAAATATAAAGTTTTTTTAAAAACTAACTATATTATACTTAAAATATTTTTTTTGTTCTATTTCAAAAATAAACTTTTATTTGATCACTTTTTTAAGAAACTCAAGGGAACTGAAAGGTGCCTTTAGCTTTTTTTGTTTTATTTTTCCAAACAAACAAAGGCCCACTTAGAATGTAGCTTAAGAATAATATCAAAGTGATTTTAAACGTTCTTGTCTATGTATTAGTTAAAAAGTTTAAAAAGCAAAGAATCAATTATTGACTGCAGCGTGAAAGCACTTACTTCTTTGTATTCCGAGTTAACTCGGAGTCTTTGTTATCTTTGTATTCCGAGTTTACTCGGATAACAAAGAGTCCGAGTAAACTCTTTTTGCTAAAGCAAAATGAGTCCGAGTTAACTCGGAATACAAAGATAACAAAGAAGTCCGAGTTAACTCGGAATACAAAGACTCCGAGTAAACTCTTTTTTGCTTTAGTTCCAAATAAATTTGGACAAAATGAATTAGCAAAAGAAGCAACATAACCTGCAAAACCAGACAAGCAAAGCTGCTATTAGTTCGAACGCTAAACTTGTGTCTAGCTTCTAGCAATGTTAGTGTGCACATAATATGCTTTAAGATCAAAGTTGGTATTAAGTATTTTTTAATACATTGAAAGCAGAGCAGTTTAATAACTGCTCTAAAAAACAAGACATATTTGTCAGATTCTAAGGCCTTATTCGTTAGAGATTTTAGGTTTCTTAAAAGTTTAATTCTAACGAGCCAGGAGGGACTCGAACCCCCGACCCCATGGTTCGTAGCCATGTGCTCTATTCCACTGAGCTACAAGCTCTTTTATATGTAATTTTTTATTTTATTTTATTATAACATATAAATTTTTTTTCTGCAATTTAATAACTTATGTTTTTTTAAAGTCCGGCACGTCGCCTAAATGGTTTTTAGATCAAACCTTGCATTTCATTTTGTCCAAATAAATTTGGAACTAATTCATTTTGCTTGAGTTCCAAATTTATTTGGACAAAATGAATGCGAAGAAAAATGGAATCCGAGTAAACTCGGAAAGTACGTGCTAAAAAACTTCTGCAAAAGGTGTTGAAATATTGTTATTCATAAAATAACAGGTAATTGCTATGTGGTTAATATATAAAAGCAAAATACATTGTTTAATGAAACTTTTAGAATTTATTTAATAGCTTTATAACTTAATAAAAGTATAAAGCTACTAAAAATCAATTTCATGACAAAATTAGTGAAACATATTTTTAAGCTAAATTAAAATAAACCTAAAGTTAAAGAAATATCAATAGGATAAGTAGAACCAATACCTAACCAAACTGCTACTAAAGTACCTAAAAGGAAAAGAATAGTAGCAATTGGACGACGATAAGGGTTTTGGAATTTATTGATGCTTTCAATAAAAGGAACTGTAATTAGACCCGCTGGTACTGCAGCCATTAATAAAACACCTAAAAGTTTATTAGGAACTACACGTAAAATTTGGAAAACTGGGTAAAAGTACCATTCTGGTAAAATTTCAAGTGGAGTTGCAAATGGATTAGCAGGTTCACCAATAACTGCTGGATCTAAAACAGATAAACCAATAATACATGCAAAAGTACCTAAAATAACAACAGGGAACATGTATAATAAATCATTTGGCCAAGCAGGTTCACCATAAGTATTGTGACCCATACCTTTAGCTAATTTTGCTTTTAAAACTGGATCGCTTAAATCAGGTTTTTTAGTAACTGACATTGTTATTTATCCGTTAATTGTTAATAAAGCTAAAATGTCTTTAATATATTTTTAAACCTAAGAAGTGAGTAAAGTCACCTCTAAAAACACTAGTTTTTGTGTATAACAAAATTGTATGCTTCTATTGCTGGAAATAAAAAGCCTAGGCCTTCGATAAACCAAAGGGGCTTTCCTCCCCTGCAGTTTTACATTAGGGAAACTACAGTTATGAAAGCACATTTTATCAAAAGGCTATTATTAAAGTCTAATAACTAATTTATCTTACGATAAAATACTTCTTTTTAATACAAATTAGCTCAGTGACATACTCATAATAAAGTAACTTAACCATCAATAGCTGTGCAAAACTTTGCTTGGCAAAGACTTACTTTAACAAAGTTAAAGTTTGTAGTTAAGCTACACAACTTCAAAATACTGTATAAACCAAATATTAACAAAGCCACGCTTGTGGCTGATGCCACCAGTTCTAAAGCAAAAAGAGTTTACTCGGAAGAGCTTACTTAGTATTTGGAGCATCACATTATTTAGCTAGTTAGTTAGATTTTATCACGATGTAGTTGAACTACTATTTAATTACTTACTCACGTTATTTATTACTCTATTTTACGTGCTAAAAACAAAATGAAGTTGAGTATTCCAACAAAAACAAATAGCTATTGTGCCAAAAAAGGTTATAACAAATGGAAAAAGTACCCCATCAATTTCGAATTAATTCGAACTCAGACAAAGCCAAGGATCACTGAAGGCTTTTGTTGCAAGCAATGATTAAGCTACTATTAGCAATCTGAAATCCCTTTGCTAAAGCTATAAACAGAAAAGATTTATTCGCAAAAATTTTTTTTTTTGAAATACAATCAGTTAAGGTTAAGGAATCGTATTACTATTAAATTAGTAATACAAAGCACACCTAATCAATTATTAGGTGTTTTGGAAAGCACCTAATAATTGATTTAATGAGCAGGTTCTAGATAACCCTAAACTTAGAAATTCATTTCTGCTAATTGTACTTTTTCAAATTGTTTTTTCTTAAGTACTAAGAAAATCTGTGCAATTAAAACAAAACTAAAGAATACTAATAAACCTTGAATACGAGCTGGGTTTTGTAGTACAATTTCAGTTTCAGCTTGACCAAAACCACCTACATTTGGATTATTTGTTAAAGGTTGATCAACTTGTACTGTTTGACCTTCTTTAACAATTAAATCTGGACCTGCTGGGATTTTATCTACAATAGTTTCACCATTTGTTTTTTCAATTGTGATCTCAAAACCACCTTTTTTCTCAATAGGAGAAATAGCAATAATTTTACCAGCTGCTGATGCATTATAAATAGTATTGTTTGATTTTTTACCATCTGGATAGATTTGACCACGACCACGGTTACCACCAAAATAAATAGGGTATTTTAAATAAGAAATATTTTTATTTTTAGCAGGATCTGGAGATAAAATTGGAACTACCATTTCACTGTATGTTTTACCAGGTACAGGACCTACTACTAAAATATTTTTTTGCTCTGGGCTGTATGGTTGATAATATAGATTACCTACTTTTTTCTTCATTTCTTCAGGAATACGATCTGGAGGAGCTAATTCAAAACCTTCTGGAAGAATTAAAACCATACCAACATTTAAATCTCCCTTTTTACCATTAGCTAATACTTGTTTAACTTGTTTATCATATGGAATTTCAATAACAGCTTCAAATACTGTATCTGGTAAAATGGCTTGAGGGACTTCAATCTCAACAGGTTTTTGAGCTAAGTGACAGTTAGCACAAACAATACGACCATTTGCTTCACGCGGATTTGGATAGTTTTGTTGTGCAAAAATTGGATAAGCTTGTGCTGAATTTAATGATAAACTACCAGCAATGCTTACTATAACAGCTAAAAAAGCTGCACGTACAGTGATTAAGAATTGTTTAACCATAGATTTTATAAATCTTAAAAATAACCTAGAATAATACATTTGCTTTAGCTCATTAATATTTAAAGGCATACATTTTCTCTACACTTTTAGTTTATACTTTGTATACTTGCTTTCTATTCTTTGTATTCATTTTGCTTTAGCAAAAAGAGTTAACTCGGACTTCTTTGTTATCTTTGTATTCCGAGTTAACTCGGAATACAAAGAAGTCCGAGTTTACTCGGAGTCTTTGTTAACAAAGATAACAAAGATAACTAAGAATAGAAAGACCTATTCATTTTGCTAAAGCATTACAAAGTCTAATCCTAAATTTTTGACAGCTTTACAACCTTAGATTGGTATATTCTGGTTTTTAAAAGTGCATAAGTAATTAAAGTAATAATTACTATTTAAAATTATTATTTATATTTTTCTTCTCAAGTTTTATTATAACCTATTTTGGATTATGAAGAAGCAATTATTTGATCAAAAATTTATTTAAGTAGATTAACAATTGTTTAGGTTACTTACTATACTAATATTTTAATAAGCCAATAGGTTTCCGAGTTTACTCGTCTTTGTTATCCGAGTTAACTCGGACTTCTTTGTTATCTGAGTTAACTCGGACTTCTTTGTTATCTGAGTTAACTCGGACTTCTTTGTTATCTGAGTTAACTCGGAATACAAAGACGCAAAATGATGACCTTTTGGTGATGAGAGTTAAGCTACAATCTGTTTTAGCGTCTAAAAAAATTAGTGGTTTCTAAATCAAAAGCAGTTATTAATTGTTTTTTTATTAAACCTGCTTTTTTATATTTTGCCAATAAAGAAGGGCGTTTTTCAATAGCATTTTTAATAATTATATTAAATAAAATTTTTCCAGGAGTTGTTCTTATTATTTGATTTGTTACCTTACCTTTAAGGTTTAAGAAATTATGTGATTTTGAATAAATTTCAATATAACGATTATTTTCTAGACTAAACATACGCTGAATCTGTTTTTCAGCTTGGGAGTCTTTTTGATATTTTATTTGCTGATTTTTATTTAGTTTAAATTGTGCTAAAGGTATACGTATTTCTAACGGTTGTTCTACTGTATTGCCATTTTCTACTTGTCCTTTGAGACTAACCCAAATAACAGCATGTATATGTATTAATTGTTGATTATAAGCTTTGAAAACCTCATTAATGTTATGGAAATACATACCCGAACCTTTTTTGAATTTACTCAATTTTTCAGCACAATTAGTTGTTAAATAATAACAACCTAAAACCATATCTTGACTAGGTAAAATAAGAGGATCTCCTGTAGCTGGTGATAATAAATTATTTCGAGCTAACATTAATTTCCAAGCTTCCGCTCTAGCTTCAAAAGTAATTGGAACATGTACTGCCATTTGGTCACCATCAAAATCGGCATTAAAAGCAGGGCAAACTAATGGATGTAATAAAATAGCCTTACCATCAACAAGTTTTGGTTGAAATGCTTGGAATCCTAATCTATGTAAAGTAGGAGCACGATTTAAAAGAACAGGGCAAGATTTCATTATTTCCCGTAATAATTGTGATACTAATAAAGGATTTGTTTTTATTATTTTTTTCGCAGATAAATAAGTATCTACTATTTTTTCATTTAAAAGGCGTTTTATTAAAAAAGGAGAATAAAGAACCAATGCCATTTCTTTAGGAATCCCACATTCATGTATCTTTAAACGTGGCCCTACTACAATAACTGAACGACCTGAATAATCAACGCGTTTACCTAATAAGTATTGACGGAATCTACCTTGTTTACCTTTTAAAATATCTGAAAGCGATTTTAATAAACGCCCACGAGAATCTTTTTCAGGAACAACACCACTTTTGCCATTTTGAATAAGATTATCAACAGCTTCTTGTAATAAACGTTGTGCATATTTCATTTCAAAAGAACTACTTAATGCTGGATCTTTTAAAAATTTTTTTAAACGTTCATTCCTATAAATAATGCGTTGATATAATCTATTTAAATCTGAAATTGTAAATTGACCTGCCATCTTAAGTACTGGACGTAAAACAGGTGGTAAAACAGGTAAAAGTGTTAAAATCATGTTTAAACCGTTTGTTTCAAGATCAGAAATAGCAGATACTTGATAATTATTTTCTGTGTTAGATGGTGTTTTGCCTGTACTAAAAATTTTTCGTGTTAACTTTGTACGGCGTATTAATAAATCTCGGCTATGACATGCTTTATAATAAACTTGTTTACTTTTAGATTTTCTAGTCCCTGTTTGAGAATACTGATCTGAATTCATTTTTTTCTTTAATTTTTGTATTTGTTTGTTATATTCAAAAAGTATTATACGATTTTGTTTATCCATTTTTTTTAATTCACTATAATTAAATTCATTTAATAATTTTTGTATTAATCCTGCACCTGAAAAAGCTGTATTTATATTCATACCTAAACTATAATATTGGGTTTTCATTGTAAAATAATTACTACTTGGATAACTAAAAGTATTATCCATACTAAATAATATATCATAATTGCGGTGTTTATATACTGGAATAGGTATATCTGTTCGGTTAAAAGAAATAGATGTGTAATAATAATAGGCAAAATCTTGCCAATCTTTATCTTGTTCCCATAATTCTCTATGAGAAAGACAATAAATATTATTTACTATTAAATTTTTAGGTAATGCTAAAGCACTGTTACTATGATGAGGCATTGGTGTTGTCTTTGTATTCCAAGTTAACTCGGATTCTTTGTATTCCGAGTTAACTCTTTTTTGCTTTAGCAAAATGAACGCTGTTGAAGCTTTATTATCATTGTAAATACTGTTAGTTGGTTCTGTAAAACCATTAGTGCTAGAAAGATAATTGGTTGTTTGGTGAAGCCAATCACCCTTTAACATATTTGTTATTTGAGTATGTTTTTCAAAATTTAGCTGTTTTTTTAACAATATACTAGATTTAAATTTATAACTAAAAAATGTTTTTAAAACCAACATTTTTTTTAAATATTGATTTTTTGTTCTTTCAAAATCTGCTTTTAGCGTATTATATAATTTATAAACAAGTATTTGTTTACTTTGTTTTAAAAAGAAAAAATATTGTGTTAATAGTTTTAATCCTTTTAAAGTATTAAAATATTTAATAACATGGAAAGCTTGATTAGCTGTCCCAATTACTGTATGATTAAATTGTTTTTGTTTAATTTTGTTAGGTAAACTGATTTCTATTTTAAGAAAACTAAAGGCTGGCTGTAAGATAATTATAGGTTCTTGCTGTTGTTTCCATAACTGTGATGAAGAATTTTCATCTACGTTCATTTTGCTAAAGCAAAAAAGAGTTAACTCGGAAGACAAATTGTTATTTGCTTTAGCTAGAAAATGTCTTAAAGTTAATTGAACTGTTTCTATTAATTGCATAGATTCTTTACATCCAAGGTTAAGTCCTTGAATTAATATTTGGCCATACTTGTGATGACAAGATCCACTAAGTTGGTTCCGAGTCTTCCGAGTTAACTCGGAAAACTCGGAATAAGCTATTTTTAGATTATTTTGACTTTGCCAAGGTTCCATTGCTTTTGAATATTTTTTAGAATCCTGACTGGCTTGCTTAGGAAAAGCAGTTTTTTTATTATCATAATTCTCAAATGATACTGCTGTACCTTTGCTTATGGCTTTGTTGATCTTTTTTTGGGATATAGAGAAAAGTTGGAAGATTGTATTATATATTTCTAAACCTTGATTAAAAATATAACAAGCCTGTAGTCGTTGTACTAATTTTATTTTCAATTTATTTTTAATTTTTTTAAATGCTCCTATTTTTGTTAGGTTTTTTTGATTTTTTTTATTTGTTAAATTTAGAAATAACATTATTGCTAATTTTGTAGTGCGTTTTTCAAAAAAATTTAAATTATACGATTTTAAACTTTTTGTTAATATAAAGGAGGCTAATGCTGCTTTGCCTTCAGCAAAGACAATTTGTTGATAAAACCTAAATTTAGGATCACCTGATGGTGTATGTCTTGCCTCCGAAGCCTGTATTTTTGAGCTTGTTTTATAAGTAAAGCCAACAAGAGTGTTTACAAAAAATTTTGTAATAGAATTTTCCATATTATTAATTTTCCAAAGAGCAATTAAAGTTCTGTATATTGGCTTAGGGTTAGAACTATCTTGATTTACTGCTGGAGATTTTTGTTGTAGTTTTAAATCTATAGGTAAACTACAACTACTAAAAAACATAGCTTCTGTATTATTTTTATTGGTTGTTAAAAAACACATTGTTTTTTGATTTATTTTGCTAAAAAATTTTAAAACTTTAAGCAGACTATACTTTAAAATAAATGAATTTAGTATTACTCTAGGAGTAATACAAGATATAGGTTGCTTAAAATTTTGTTGGGCAAGGGCACTTGTTGAAAATTGTTTTAAGTTATTAATAGCATATCTTATGCTGCTGTGTTTTAGTTCTGCTGAAGAAATCATTTGAATTAAAGATAGTGTATTATTTGGTGTTGATATAAAAATATTAGTTAACAAACTCAAATTCTTTGTATTTGAAGGTTTTTTATTTTGCTTTAAAATTTTAGAAGCTACTCTAAACCATCTGTGCTGACCAAAATACACTGCATTTTTTCTAGGGTTAGCCTTGTCTTTTTTTATTTTAAGTGTTCTATAGGGAATGCTATAACTTTTAATTTTTCCAACTTTGCAAGCAATAAAATACTGTTGTTTTTTTAGTTTGTTTTGATCATCAATAATAGTTTTTTTGTCACTCAACAAAACAAATAGAGGCTTTTTTTTGATATTCATGTAAAATTGATCATTGCTAATATGCAAAGCTGGGCTTATTTGAGTTCTCCACATTTTATAATCTTGATCTGTAATTTTTTTGATTTGACCATATAGCTTATCTGTCTCCATAGAAAAATTATAACTACCCTTTTGAAAGGTATTTGGAAATTTTGTAGAAAAATATTTTTTTTTATTTTCTTTATATAACAATTTTTGATTTTTTCTTCCATCTGGGAAACTAAAAGCTAATGCTGCGTTCATTTTGCTAAAGCAAAAAAGAGTTAACTCGGAATTGCTTGTTTTACTATTCTCTGGTGTTATTTTGAGATTTGCTAAGCTTTTTTTATTTGTATTTTTGATTTTTGTTGATTTTGATATAGAATTTGTTTCTTGACCATATTTTTCAGGATACTGGATTTTCATTATTTTTTGCCATGATTCAAAAATGCTAGATGGTGAACTAGGCAAAAAACGTCGTACTCTACAACCATGTTCTAAAGTTAAAGTTTCAGTATTGTAAATTACATTTTGTAGATGCTTTTTTTTCATATCTAATAAAATTGAAATATAACTTGGGATACCTTTTACAAACCAAACATGTGTTGTTGGAGAAGCTAATTGAATAAAACCTAATTGTGTACGTCGAATAATCGAATAAGTATATTCTACATCACAATTACGACAAAAATAACGTTTTTGTAAGGAAACTTGTTGGTTTTCAGTTACTTTTGCTAAATAATTTTTTATATTAAATTTTTTTCCACAAGCACATTCATGATCTTTTAATGGACCAAAAATGCGTTCACAAAATAAACCACCTTTAATAGGTTTTAAAGTTTTATAATGTACTGTTTCAGGATTTATAACTTCCCCTACAACTTTTCCACTTGGTAATGTTTTTTCAGCCCATTGGCGAATACGATTAGCTGAGGCTAAACTAATAGTTATTAAATTGATTTCCATCATTTTTGAATAAGAACCTAGATCAGCGTGTCTTTTTTTGTTTCCTAAAGGCTTAGTCCACTTTTCCGAGTTAACTCTTTTTTGCTTTAGCAAAATGAAGTCCGAGTTAACTCGTAACGCCCATGATAAAGAATTTTTTGGTGATAAAACAGCATTGGGTTTACCTGCTTTGTTACTATAATCTAGGCTGGTATCGTTTTTCTTAAGTGCAGAGAAATCACAACAAGTTTGAGGTTTTATTTTCATATTAAAATCATAAATCTTATTAAAAAACATTTTTGTTTTATGAAAAGGCACAAAAGTTACTGGAAAAGCCTGCTGCTTGGAAGTTCTCTTGCTTTGATCTATGGCATTGTTCTGAGTTAACTCGGAATTGCTTTGTTTTTCAAGTATTTTAAAATTAACTATACTTGGCTTTTGTTGAATTGTAAAATTATTAGAGGTATCAGAGAATATTTTGTTAATGGGTTTTGATTTTTTTAAATAAACCTTTGCTTGTGAACCAACTCCAAAGAATTTTTTTGCATCAGATAGGTCTTTTTCACTCTTAAATTTTTTAGATATATTAATAGTACCAAATATGTTTAAATTTTTTGAAGTAATAATTTTACGTATTAAATTTAAACTAGTTTTATTAGAATAGAGTGCATTTTTGTTTTTTTTTTTTTTAATTTCTTGTTTGCCTATGCCTGAAATGTGAGATTGGTTTATAGCTTGCGTATGCAAGCATAGAGATACTTGACATCTTGATCTAATTGTCAATGCATTATTAAAAAATGTATATTCTTTTGTTTCTAGTCTTTGTTGAGTAAAACTCATCTTATTTTGTTTCATCCTAAGAGAGTTATCAGACAAAAAAGAAAAAATAGCTTGTAATTTAGTATTAACACGTCTTTTTTTTACTATACCTCTTTTTTTATCTAGAGAAAAACTTTGTGGTTTTTTAGCATTTAAAAAACTGTAGTTGTTTTGATAATTCATAATAATAACTTAACGCTTTTTAAGAACAATGCCAAAAAAATAAAATCTTTATATTATTTTTAGTAAATGACTTCTGTCTGTAGCTTAAATAGCTTGTCTTCCGATTTTAATCGGATTCTTTGTTATCCGAGTTAACTCGGACTTCTTTGTTATCCGAGTAAACTCTTTTTGCTAAAGCAAAATGAGTCCGAGTTAACTCGGAATACAAAGAGTCCGAGTTAACTCGGAATACAAAGAGTCCGAGTTAACTCGGAATACAAAGAGTCCGAGTTAACTCGGAATACAAAGAGTCCGAGTTAACTCTTTTTGTCCAAATAAATTTGGACAAAATGATCGGAACTAAAACACCCGAGCCAATAGTTCCAAAGGTAATCAACCTTTTGATTCTTTATGTTTCATCATTTTAAGTTGTGTAACATATCAAGCTTTGTAAAATAGATTTAGTATTTTCATTCCAAGTTAACTCGTCCTATTAAAATCGGAAGACATAACTATCTCATAGATTAGCTCAGCAAATAATAAATCTTATAAACAGCTAGTGAAAAGACCAGTGTCCTTTAAATCTAAATCACCTGTTTTGCAATGTAAGAAATTTTTTTCTCACATCTAATAAATTAGATGTTAACTTTTAGTGTTGGCAATTTTTATGCTGGTTATTCAGAGTCAAACCCTACTAAATTAATAAAAAAAGTTTCCAACTTATAGTTGTATTTTTAAGACAATATTTGTTTGGCATTGTTTGAAATCATAAAAAAAAACGGTTTTTTTAACTCATCCCTGTATAAAAGTAAAACTAAAGACATTTTTTTATTTATCTCTAACCTTAGAGATACCTTGTTTTTAGGCCCAACCGGACTTGAACCGATGACCTATTGCTTGTAAGGCAATCACTCTACCGACTGAGTTATGGGCCTATTTATTATAATTATGATTTATTATAAATTAATATGATTTTTTTTGCAAGCATTTTAAAAAACTAAATTTTTTACTAAAAGTTCTAGATCTCTAGAATACAAAGTGTGATGTAGGTTTTTGCTAAAATCTTACTAAAGTGGAATCCGAGTTAATAAAGCTTTGCATTTCGCTTTACAGGCTGGCATCACCGTTGGTTCATTTTGTCCAAATTTATTTGGAACTAAAGCAAAAAAGAGTTAACTCGGAATTAAGCTACTTTGCAATATACTGTTGGTTGGCTTTGCCAAACCATTTTAGCTGATTTGTAAAATAGCGTAACCATTGCTGAAGACTATTAGTTAACTTATTAGAATTGCCGTACGGCAATGATTGAGATGGTGAGCATTTCAATGTAAGCATCCATAAGATAATCAAAGCAAAGGCCAACTAACTAATAATTTTAATTTTTTTTTATTGCAGGGGCAGGATTTGAACCTGCGACCTTAGGATTATGAGCCCCACGAGCTACCAGACTGCTCTACCCTGCGATTTTTATAATTATAAATAATAATTTAACGTTTTTTTTAGTTTTTTGTCAACTATTAAAAAGAAAACATTTGTTTGGTAGTTATAAATATGTGCTAAAGCACTACATCCGAATTTATTCATACGTACTTTCTTTTGCTAAAGCAAAAGAAAGTATCAAAACTTTTTATTAAAGAAGTAATAGGCAATTCCGAGTTAACTCCCCAGGTAGGACTTGAACCTACGACCAATCGGTTAACAGCCGATCGCTCTACCACTGAGCTACTGAAGATTGTTTTAGCTTATAATATTATAAATTAATGAACTCAAAAAAGCAAGTTTATTAAAATTTTTTAGAAAAATACTATTAAATATTTAGTTCATTTTGCTTTAGTTCCAAATAAAATTGGACAAAATGAAGCTGCACAAATTCAATTAGCAGGTGATCAAGATAAATATGATAGTTTTTTTGAAGAAATTAACAAATTACAATTACAACTGAAAAGACAATTATGCTGTCTTCTTCAAAGGCCTTCAAAGGCCTTGAAGACGAGGCTTGCAAGTTGGTATTGGAAAATCTATGTATGAATGACCCTTACATCTATTCTGCAATTCGTGGTACATTGCGTACCATCTTAACAGCTCCTATAGATGGTGATCTTTTTCAATCAGCACTTTGGCTTTGCGGCCCACCTGGCAGTAGCAAAAGTGTAATTGCGGATTTGTTTAAGAGGTTTGTACCTAAGGAAACCATAGCAGAGTTTGCACATACAACAAATCAGTTCACAGGAAGCTCCCTGGCTAATAAAAGACTAATTATATTTTCAGATACCGTTGGTCTTTCGCAAGCTCAGTTTCAGATGGTAAAACCACTTTTAGGTCGTGATGCACTACGTAATGAACGTAAGTTCTTAAATGAAGTAACGTCAGTTTCTTCAAAGGCTGCAATTATATTTGTGAGCAATTTCCATCCATCAGAGATACCACACATTAAAGCTGATGAAGCTGTTTTAGAAAAACTAATTGTCGTTCAATTTCCTGCTGAGGCTGCCATTCCTCCACAGTTACAAATGCCTAAATTTGTTGATTATATGGATAAATTTATTCCGAAGATCTTTAACTGGGCAATGTTCACACCTCCATCTGTGTTAAGAAATCACATCCGTGCTGCAGCGTACAACAATATTCTTAGAAGCCGTCAAGACCCCGCCTCTGTAGGCGGGCTTTCTGGTTACATCATGGAGTATTGCGTCTACTCAAGTGATCCAGATGATGTAATATTTATAAATGATATAAAACAAAGCATAAAAGAAGACTCAGAAAAGACAGGGGACGATTATCTTAGAACATTAGTAACCGAAACCCGTTACAAGGAAAGTAATGCACAACTTGGAAGTTCCATCGTAACGACTATTAAAAACGTTTTTAATCGTAGTGTGACGTACCAAAGATACACCCGTCGTGATAAAGGTGTTACACGACCAATGGTAATTAAAAACATGGCCTGGAAACCCAAGGATGGCATACCCCTTCCTGAAACACATGAACCTTTTGAGTTCAAGTTTGGAAACCTAAAAACACAGCTTGATGAACCATTCTATGCAGAGCAACGTATTTGTTGGTTAAAAACAGCATTAAGTCAAAGTGATTACCTTTATCAAAATCAAAAGGAATTAAAGGAGTACCGTGAAAGCCTTTTTAAACAGTCAAAAGAAAAAGCTGACAAGTTTACGTCTTCTAAGGCCTTCAAAGGCCTTGAAGAATCTTCAAATCTAGTATTTGGCCTTGAAGAGAACTTGCCGCTTCAAGCTCCGAGCATAAAAGAAGACGTAAACGGGCTGCCACCGCTTCTTCAAAACCTTTGAAGACGCCACCGCTGCCACAGGTGGAAGGTTTTGAAGAAGCCGTGGCGACCACCGTTGCCACAGCAGCCACAAATTTGTCATGGGACGTTAATTTCTTAAAAGAAGGAGGTGTAGAATAGAGGACTTTATTGAATCAGATTTATGGATTGTTCCTAAAAGTAGATTCGTCTATACTCCTAAACAATATTGCTCATTTGCTCCACACGGGGAGCAAATGGTCAAAGCTTTAATTAAAGTCTCCCCAAATTTTCACAATACCTTTAATAAAGTGGTTCCTCTTGAATTTCAAAAAGAAATTGCAATGAAAAGTTTTAAAAGTAAACAAAAGGAGTGGTATAGAAATGAAAGATTGCGGATTAGGGAAGAAAGCCTTGATCCGCAAAAGGCAGCAAATAGGGAATTAATAATAAAAGTAGGTGAAATGCTAACAAAGGAGGACTTTGGCGGTAAGGCGGCAGTTAAGCCAACTAAGGGCATAGGTAGAAAGTTTTATGAAACGAAGCGGAAGTATACACATTTAGTACCCTTAATCTACAAAAGAACCAGGGCTCCACGGATAACAGCAACAGGTTCAACACTTCATGGTATGAAGAAGGACTTGTCTTCTTCAAAGGCCTTCAAAGGCCTTGAAGACGCGGTTATACTAAAACAAACAATTGGGTACTTTCAGCAAAAGGGTTATCATTTCTCTATAATTGATTTAGATATGTCAGCAGCTCATGCCCGCTTTGCTATAGCATTACAGAAGTCTAAGGAGACACAGTTATATCAAGCGGTTGTTAACTCTGGCAAGTTTTGGGATGAAAAAGCGGAGCATTATCACAAATTAATAGAGGCTAAATCCATAAATCTCACAAGACAAAATGTTAGAGCTATGCTTAAAGTAGCGTTGTATACTACTTTAAATGGTGGAAATCCTCTTGGTGTTCCACGGTTATTTAAAAGCCTTGAGGATCAAAATGAGTGTCTAATTGGAGGTTTCACAACATTAGAAGAGTTTGAAAAGAGTACCTTATATTCTGATTTAAAAGGCATCTTTAATGGCTTTGAACTTCTTCACGAAGTTAAAGAATTAAATAAGAGCTGTGTTACTGATGATAAAAAGAAACTCTGGACCCCTGATAGCACGTCACCTTATTACATTGACTCTGTGCATAAAGGAATATCAAGAGCCTTACAAAGTTTTGAAATTATTTTATTGGTTGTTTTAGTAAAATTCATATTACAGAGAGGCGGTTTACCTATAAATTTAGCACATGATGGAGCAATGGCCATCTTCCCTGGTTTTGTTAATGAGGCAGACCTTGTAAATGAGTTATCAGAAGATGTTAAACCTTGGGCCCACTACTTATTAGATGATTTGTCTCTTCCAATTGAATGTAAATTTAATTTAAATACTCAAACGGATTATTCTTCTTCATAACCAAAACAAAACCAACAAGACTCTTCAAGGCAAAATACTAATACGTATTTTAATTACATTCAGACTTCGCAATATATGCAAAGTCTGAGGCCTTTGAAGGCCTTTGAAGACGCATTATAAGACGGATTATAAATTTATTTACCAGGTCTTTCTTCAAAACAAAACCAACAAGACGCCGTTTTCCTTCATCACTTTTGGTTCAAAAAGTGATAAAAGTTTTGAAGAAAGACCTGGTTTTGTTAATATCGCACTATTTGCTAGGTTTCTTCAAAAACAAAACAAAACCAACAAGACGTGGCTTTTGTGGCTGTTTCTTCAAAGGTTTTGAAGACCTTTGAAGACGTGGTAACCAGCCTTTATTGTTGTAAACCAAGTCTACAAACTTGCTATTTTACCAACTACTGGTACAGAAGACCTGGTAAATGGGGCCCATGTGGCAGTGGTGGCGTCTTCAAAGGTTTTGAAGAAGCAGTGGCAGCCAGTTTTCGTTTCTTGCCACCTCAGCTAGACGAAATTTGTTTCTTGGTGTTTAAAAAGTAAATGAGATATCAGATTGGACTCGTCTTCAAATTTAGTATTTTGCCTTGAAGAAGACTTTGCATATATTTTGTTTTACGAATGTAATTTAAATACAATTTGCGGTGATGGGATTGACCTTATGAGTTTGCGTTTTACATAATCGGATGGGCTTTCGTCTTCAAAGGGTTTGAAGAAGGGTTTTAACCTGTGGCAACCGTGGCAACGGTGGTTGCCACGTCTTCTTCAAAACCTTTTACCTGTGGCAGTGGTGGCGTCTTCAAAGGTTTTGAAGAAGCAGTGGCAGCCGGTTTTCGTTTCTTGCCACTTCTTGCCACCAAATTTACAAAAGAAGTTTACGTGAAGAAACAAAACCAACTTGTTGGTTTTGTTTTCAAGAAACAACCACATTAGTTACTTGCTATTATATTAGTCTTAGTTATGTGACCTTTTTCATATCAGGGATATTTCATAGGTGTACTTCATAGGTTTGTCAATAACTATGAGGGAGGTTGGAGGGCTTAAGCCCAAGCATTGAAAATACTAATCCGTATTTTAATTACATTCGTCTTCAAAGGCCTTCAAAGGCCTTGAAGAAGACCCTGCAATATATGCAAAGTCTGAGTCCTTGGGCGTCTTCAAAAGTTTTTGAAGAAGCAAAACCTGAGGGCTTTCGTCTTCAAAGGAATTCCATTAAAATACGTATTAGTATTTTGTTTTGAAGAAGGGTTTTAACCTGTGGCAACGGTGGCGTCTTCAATAAAGACTGGTTGCCACGGTTTCTTCAAAACCTTCTACCTGTGGCAGCGGTGGCGTCTTCAAAGGTTTTGAAGAAACCCCTTTTATTGATTTGAAGACGACAATCTACCTCTAACGGAAGGGCTGTGACCAGCTTGTGCTTTCGTTAGGTGCGTTATAGTATTTACAACTATAACTTTAAATTTGATTCTTTTAATTTAAAGTTTCTTCAAAAACTTTGAAGACGTAAATTAAGAGAATCAGCAAGCGGTTCTGTTAGTCTTGGTTTGTCAGCTAAGCTAACATGGTGACTTAGTGAGGAGGCTTGCTAGGTTGGTGTACCTCATAGGTCTGTCAATAACTATAAGGGAGGATGGATAAACAATTGACGGAGGAATTTAAACATGACAATCAGAAATACATTTTTAGTGAATCCCGAAGAAACCGTTGTTAGGGTACCAATTGATGGCTTGCTACAGGTACAAGTCTTGTATGAGGTTGCCGGTTCTTCTAAAGAATCCGCAACCTCTATAACATATAGAGTGTCAACAGGTGCCCTACCAGCAAGTGGTATCCTAGGTGCGGATACCGACGACGTTTACGTAAGACCTTCAACAGTACCGAGTGCAGGAGTGTCCGATGTATGTATACAAGCGGGAAGTTTTGGACAAATTCTGCACACTTCACTGGTATCAGCAATGCAAGAACTTCAATCCGTTGATGTCATATATAGAAAGGTTAACCTTATTAGTTATAATTCTGTTACATGGGCCCCATTTACCAGATCTTCTGTACCAGTAGTTGGTTCTGGTAGAAAAAGTCAAATTGCTTTTGTTAACTCAAATCTACAAGAAAACCAAGTTTATAAATTTAAATGTACTTCAGGTGCAACAGGTAGTAATGAAGAAGAGGATTTTATTCAGCGTGAAGCAGTATCAATACGTTGTTACCTTTCGGGTATGAATTCTTATTCTGATAAACCTTCTAGGTTTATTATTTTAGGGACCACTTTAAAAACGACTCGTGAAGCACTTGCAGCTCCTAGTCTCGATGCCATTTCTTCACATTTGACAGAGGGTATAGTAGTAAGAGTTGCAAACGATGTACCCGTTTTCTTTACACCAGTATTCCTGGTAGCTGGTTCTTACCGCCCTGTTATCGTTGCGCAAATTGAAGGTGTTAAAAGAGTAGCAGGCTCTAGATCACGTCAGCTTCTAAAACCTGACGTTAGCAGTTCTAATGTAGAAAACACCGGGACTGAGGGGGTGCAAGGAAGAGTCCCAGATCGTGAGACAACGAGACAACCTCGTAGACAAGCAGGCTCTGTTCCTTATAACCCAACAGTTCAACTTGGAAATGTAACACCAACTAACAACAATGAAGGAGGTACAAATCATCCAGCCCTATAACGAGCCCTCAAACCAAGCAGATGAACAAGACACAGCTTCTTCAAAGTCTTCTTCAAAGGCCTTCAAAGGCCTTGAAGACGAGTCAGACTTTGCAAGAGATGCAAAGTCTGAGTCCTTAACCCCTTTAGAGGGACAAGACACGTCTTCTTCAAAGCAAAATACGGAATTTGAAGACACCATTCTTCCAAAACAAAGAAGGATAATAGATTATATCGATACTATTGACCAGACTTTTATTGTTCTTTTAGATCAAGTTGATTTATTAAAACTTCGTCTTGCTATTTTGGTTGCCGAATTTAAGAGGAATGTTTCAGTACCAGCCAATCGAGATTTAGATCTTAAAGGCCTTTCAGATATAATGGATGCTGTACATAAACTGAAACGGGATTTTTATTGGAATATGGCTTTCATGAATTCGGTGTTAAATTGTTTAGACACTAATGAAGAATTTGCTACGGACGATGAAATAAAGGAACTTTTTACATCGATAGAATCATTATCAAATAAAAGGTACGAGAGTTATTGTGACAATACAGAACTATTACAAATAATTAAAGCGTCAGCAGCGGATGAGAGGATAACTATAGATGAGGAAGAGAAAATGTCTTCTTCAAGGCCTTTGAAGGCCTTTGAAGACGAATTACCCCTTAAATTAAAAATGGCAGACAGAGAAGAGTGGTTTAGTCTTAATGCAATAAAAGAGACTATTAAGGCTAACAATTTTAAGCTAGCAGGTTTTAACTCTTTAAAAACTATTTATCATAAAGATAGATGGAGACAAACAAAATACGCTTTCGAGGGGATAATTAGAGAATTCGATTATGAGGCTCAAACGATAAAGGATTTTGGTTTTGCGGTTAGGGTCGGTACTCCCAATAACGCATGCAAGCCCAAGCATTGCCTGGGCTTACAAGACACGGCGGCATCTTTCGATATAATTAAAATATCATCTGACAGAGTGTGGCGGGTTAAAGGTTCAAAATACTAATACGTATTTTAATTCCATTCCGTACCAATACTTTACCAGTTGCGCGAAGCAACACCGGCGCAAAACAAGCATAAAATAAATTGTTCAAAATACTAATACGTATTTTAATTCCATCGTTGTTTTCTTCATCTTCAAAAGATGAAGAAAAAGAATTTATTATATCATATATAAAATTGAAACAATAACGATCGAATAAAAGTAGATCAAATGCTAACCTGGTAAAATAAAATGTTTCTTCAAAAACAAAACAAAACCTTTGAAGACGCCACCGCTGCCACAGGTAGAAGGTTTTGAAGAAGCAGTGGCAACCAGTCTTTATTGAAGACGCCACCGTTGCCACAGGTTAAAACCCTGAAAGCCCATCTAAGTTTGAAGACATAAAATAAAATAAAATAGAAGGAGTAAAAATATGACAATAAATGAAGGAAGTTATCTTATAGCTAAAGATTTAAATCCACCGGTAAGGAAAGTTAGTCCTATGGGAAAGCAATCTGTTCGAAGTAAACGCGCTACCAAAAATGTCACCGTTGATGAGCCGATAACGAACAAAAATGACGTTCCACTTTCAGGTGATCTGCACCTGAAAGTGAAACTGGAGAACGAAACTAGTTTGCTAGAAGCTGCAAAGTATTTCTCAAAACCTTTTGGAGAAGCAGCCGCGGCTTCTTCAAAGCAAAATACTAATCCGTATTTTAATGGAATTCAGACTCGTCTTCAAAGTCCTTCAGAGGCTTTGAAGAAGCAAGATATGCAAAGTCTGAGTCCTTTGAAGGCCTTTGAAGACGAGATTCAAAATACCGACAAAAGTAATGAGGAACAGGCAAAAGAAACTAGTTTACTAGAGTCTGCAAACTCGTCTTCAAAGCAAAATACTAAATTTGAAGACGAGTCTTCTTCAAGGCCTTTGAAGGCCTTTGAAGACGAGTCAGACTTTGCAAGAGATGCAAAGTCTGAGTCCTTAACCCCTTTAGAGGGACAAGACACGTCTTCTTCAAAGCCTTCGAAGGCCTTTGAAGATGCCACAGCAGCCACGAATCCTGTGGCTGCTGTGGCAGCCGTGGCTGCCAGTTTACAACATTTTATTTTACCAGGTCAAGTATCTGCTTCTTCAAAGCAAAATACTAATCCGTATTTGAAGAAGCACCTGAAAGTGAAAGAAAATGATATCTTGGTGGACTCCTCTCAGGGCTTGCAAGACCAAGCATTGCTTGAGCTTAAGCCACAAACAGCGGTGCTACCCGCCGTAAATGGTGACACTACTGCCGTGGCTTCTTCATTAGTGTCTAAACAATTTGAAGACGTTAAGCCTGCGAAAGCCAAAAATAAAAGGCCTCCACAACTTGACGCAGATGGTATTTGGCTGACGTCTTTCTTTTTAAATAGAAATGTCGATTTGTCTCATCGTCCATTTGTGTATGGACTAGTAGCCAATGATTCCACTTTCGGGGGCGGAACACCTGAAAGTGAATACCCTTATTACATAATTGATGTAATGAGGGGCTTCCTATTAAAATATGACAGTAAGACTGAAGGTTATGTTATAGATAGAGCACTTAAGAAGCCAATTTACTTAGACCCAGAAGAGACCACTTTGTACTATCTATACTATGGTTATATGTTATGGGAGTTGCATAGAACAGAGGCTTTAACAGAAGAAATACTCCGCCTACTTGAATCAAGTATTCAACTAGCACGTAGTTCTAGTATATATGCTGAAACGCTAATTCGTAGTCCGGAACATTTACTTGAATCTCCATACGAAATATTGTATTCTTTTTGGGAAGCAATGCAAGGAAATAGTTCCGAATTGGTAATTATATCTGATAACTTAAAGGAGCCGCAGTACGCTGTTTACACAAATAGTCTGCCACCTTTTAGATACATAACTGAACTAGAAGCTACTCAATTAGTTACTTGCTTCCTAGAGAAGGCTTTTAATGGACTAGTTCCAGGAAAATATTATAACCAGAACTTTATTCAAAGCTTCAAGGATTTTCTGGTAAGCAAAAAGGGTATTTCTACTGAAGTTTTCAATGAACGAATTTCGCTTGTTGGTGTGCCATTTAAAAATGGTTTTGCTTGTATCAAAAATGAAGCAGAGCGTCCAGAGCTTTTAGAGTACTCACATAGTACATTTGTAACATCAGAAATTAATAAACTACAATTACAACCACGTTTTTTAACATTTTTAGTAGAAAATAACTGTCCTATAAATTTCTACACCTTAGCACAACAATGTTTAAATGATCCTGCTTTTTTTACAGAATTAAGACTTAAAGGTGAAAATGTGTTTTATAAAGAATTATTATATTTTATAGCCTCTTTTTACAATATTTTAGGTCTAGAAAATTTCAAAATAGCTCAACAAACAATGCCTTCAGCTGCAGCTGAGCTGAATTTTCAAATTGAAAAAGTATTGTGTAGCTTATGTTTTATTAATTCCACAACAAGCAACAACACAAAATTTTACGTTTAGACAAATACATTTTGTATGCAATTTATGAGAGATTTGAAATCAATGAAAATAATCTTTTATTTAATTTTAAAAAAATTATATTAGCAATGTTATTATATATAATTGATTATTTTCATCCATTTGTATTAACAAGCATAAAAAAAGCAATATTTAGTCAAGATGAAAAGGAATTATTAGATAAATTAATTAATACGTCTTCAAAGTTTTTGAAGAAACACAAACATCACATTTTAATGATTATTATCAAGCTTTTACTTTATTAGAAAATTTAACAATAAACAAACTAAATCAAATCTTTGCTATTGTAATCACACATTTTTTATTTATTCTTACGTCTTGTTGGTTTTGTTTTGTTTTTGAAGATTCTTCAAGGCCTTTGAAGGCCTTAGAAGAAACAACAGCTTCATTTTCAATTAATGATAATGAAGAAAGTTTTTGTGAAGCTTTATCTAACACATTTAAACAAAACACCTAGCTTAAAAATGTTAAGCTACATTTATACAAAGGTTGCATTCCAAATAAAAAAATCGGTCTATAATTTATTAAGTAAGACTTTCAAAACAGTAAAAAAAAGTTGCTGAACTACTTGAAGCTACGTTGTTTAAATATTTGTACATCCCAGAATGTATTACTCCAGTAGACTTGTAATAAAAATAGCCACTATAAAAATATAGTGGCTATTTTTATTAGATTAAATTAGTTTTACTACTTTTAAAAGGCCTAAATAAATACCTAAAGTAAATACTAAAGCACCAATAAGTAAACCTACATAACTAGTAATTGTTAACATAAAAAAAGTTTTTTCATCAAAAATCATTTTAAAATAATCAATGGTTCTGCTACAACCAAAAATTGTAACGTATTCCGAGTTAACTCTTTTTGTCCAAATAAATTTGGAACTAAAGCAAAATGAATTAGTTCCAAATTTATTTGGACAAAAAATAATAAATTTTGCTCGGATTCCGAGTTAACTCGGAAGAAGTCTATACCATTATCAAAAAATAAAAAACTAATTAACAGCTATTCTATATTCTATAGCGGTTTTATTTGTTTAAAACTGCAGTTCAAAATAAATATTGGACTTCTAAACTGCTTAGTAGTAACTTTTTTTTTATTGTTAGATTTTAGACAAAAATTGTTAGCAAAAAATGGGATGATTGAAAAACATAACTAATATAAAACTAAAAGGCCAAGATCAAATAATTTTTTGTTAAACTACGCGATTTTTTAGCTGCACTTTGGCTTTGAGGGGATTTGTGTCTTTCCAAAAGCCTACATCTGATCACTTTAGTGATGGTGAGGAACTATAGCCTGTTTTGCAAAGCGCAAAACAGCAAAAACCAATGCAAGTTTATTACTATCAACCACTTTTCCCTAAATATATTCAAGCACATGCACTTTCTGTCTACTTTTTTATAATTAGACACATAAAAGTATTTGATTTATTTGGGTTTTTGTTATAGCTTTAACAAGAATAATTTGGCAATGCCAAGAAGTTTAAGCAAATTATCAAAATGAAAGAACAATATTTCTCATAATGCCTAAAATAAAGATGCAGAGGTATATTTAATTTGATAAAAAGACTAGACTGTGTAGAATTAGTAAGATAAACCCATACTTCTACTACTTTCTGAACCTAAATAAACACGAACACTTAAAAAATCAGTAGGACATGCTGTTTCACAACGTTTGCAACCTACACAATCTTCAGTACGTGGAGCTGATGCCATTTGACTAGCTTTGCAGCCATCCCATGGAACCATCTCTAAAACGTCTAAAGGACAAGCACGCACACATTGAGTACAACCAATACAAGTATCGTAAATTTTAACGATATGAGACATATTTTATTTTTTATTAAACTTAACAAGAAAGTAACTTAACTACCAAAATAGTGTGCAGTAGACATAATATTATAATATGTTTGTACAAAGTCACCTTGCTATGTTAAAGCATTCCGAGTTAACTCGGAATGCAGTGTAAAGTATTATAGAGTGCCAGAGAATGCTTTTGGCATACTATGAACCAAAGGTTGCTTTGCGTCCGAGTTGTCTTTGTATTCCGAGTTAACTCGGACTCTTTGTTATCTTTGTTATCTTTGTTATCCGAGTTAACTCGGAATACAAAGACTCCGAGTAAACTCTTTTTGTCCAAATAAATTTGGAACTAAAGCAAAATGAGTCCGAGTTAACTCGGAATACAAAGAAGTCATTTTGCTTTAGTTCCAAATTTATTTGGACAAAAAGAGTTTACTCGGATAACAAAGAGTTCATTTTGCTAAAGCAAAATTTAGCAAAATGATCGGAACATCACTAAGGTGATAATGTGCTAGTACCTTTTGTATGGTTTTATCATAAAACCATACAAAGCAAGTTTTGTAAAAGTCATATTACACAAAGCTAACCAGAAACACTTGTTATTAGGTAATTTTCCTGATGTGGAAACTTAGCTTCACCCTAGTTCTTTTTTAAAACCTACGGTAGTTTGCAAGTGCAAATTGCCATTACAAGCAAGTAACTTAAAAAAGTAAAGTTACTAAGCTAATTAAGTTAGCTATCAAATAAAAGAAGATTGAGAATCGTGACAATTTTTACATAAATATATTATGCCAGGAACCGGACTTGAACCGGTGACCCAAGCATTTTCAATGCTTTGCTCTACCAACTGAGCTATCCCGGCTTATTGTTTTTATTTTAAAATACATTTTGTTTTTTTTAATATACAATAAAAAAAAAGTTTTGACAAGCTTTATTTTTCAATAAAGCTAAACATAAAAGAAAAATCTAAGTAACTTAAGCTTATATTTCCTACATAGAACCCTTACTTTTTTCAAAAAACAGGAGATTGTATTCATTTTGCTTTAGTTCCAAATAAATTTGGACAAAAAGAGTTAACTCGGACTCATTTTGCTTTAGTTCCAAATAAATTTGGACAAAAAGAGTTTACTCGGAGTCTTTGTATTCCGAGTTAACTCGGACTCATTTTGCTTTAGTTCCAAATAAATTTGGACAAAAAGAGTTTACTCGGACTCTTTGTTATCCGAGTTAACTCGGAATACAAAGATAACAAAGAAGTCATTTTGCTTTAGTTCCAAATTTATTTGGACAAAAAGAGTTTACTCGGATAACAAAGAAGTCATATTGTCCAAATAAATTTGGAAATAAAGCAAAAAAGAGTTTACTCGGAATGAGTAAGGTAGATGTAAAACTTACTTTAATAGGCGAACGACGGGGTTCGAACCCGCGAATAGTGGAGTCACAATCCACTGCCTTACCACTTGGCTACGCCCGCCAGCTTTTAGATTTAAAAATCTAATTAAAATTTAACATTTTTTTTGTATTCTGTCTAGGTACGTTATTAAAAGACAATTAAATTTGAAAGTAGCTTAATGTAGATAAGCTACTTTCAAATTTAAATATTTAAAATTAGTCTAAAGGACGCATAGAAAGAACAGGTTCATCGAAACGGTCAATACCTTTTTCGAAACCAGCAGCAGCTGCACGAGCACGACCAGCATGCCATAAGTGACCAATAAAGAAGAAGAAACCTAAACAGAAGTGAGAACAAGCTAACCATGAACGTGGAGAAACAAAGTTAACTGCATTAATTTCAGTAGCAACACCACCTACAGAGTTTAATGAACCAAGAGGAGCATGAGTCATGTATTCAGCAGCACGACGTTCTTGCCAAGGTTGGATATCATTTTTAAGTTTGTTTAAATCTAAACCATTTGGACCACGTAGAGGTTCTAGCCATGGTCCACGGAAATCCCAGAAACGCATAGTTTCACCACCAAAAATAATTTCACCTGTTGGTGAACGCATTAAATATTTACCTAGACCTGTAGGACCTTGTGCAGAAGCAACATTAGCACCTAAACGTTGGTCACGTACAAGGAAAGTAAATGCTTGTGATTGGCTAGCTTCAGGACCTGTTGGACCGTAAAATTCGCTTGGATAAGCAGTGTTATTAAACCAAGAAATACAACAAGCAATGAAACCCATCACCGAAATAGCACCAAGACTGTATGATAAATAAGCTTCACCTGACCATACAAAAGCACGACGTGCCCATGGCCATGGAGTTGTATAAATGTGCCAAATACCACCAAGAATTTCTAATGTACCGATCCAAATGTGACCGCCAATAATATCTTCCATATTATCAACACTACAAATCCAACCGTCACCACCAAATGGAGATTTTACAAGGTAACCAAAAATTACAGCGGCATTTGTTGTTGGGTTTGTAATAACACGAACGTCTCCACCACCTGGTGCCCAAGTATCATAAACGCCACCAAAGTACATTGCTTTCCAAACAAGTAACCATGCACCTAGACCTAAAATGATTAAGTGGTAACCTAAAATGTTAGTCATTTTGTTTTTGTCTTTCCAAACGTAACCAAAGAATGGGAATGATTCTTCTAAAGTTTCAGGACCAATTAGTGAGTGATAAACACCCCCAAAACCTAAAACAGCAGATGAAATTAAGTGTAAAACACCTGATACAAAGTACGGGAATGTATCAATAATTTCACCACCAGGACCCACACCATAACCTAAAGTAGCAATGTGGGGTAAAAGAATTAAACCTTGTTCATACATAGGTTTTTCTGGTACGAAGTGTGATACTTCAAATAAGTTCATAGCGCCTGCCCAGAATACAATTAAACCTGCGTGAGCTACGTGAGCACCTAAAAGTTTACCTGATAGGTTAATAAGTCGAGCATTACCTGACCACCATGCAAAACCTGTTGTTTCTTGGTCACGACCACCTACTGTAAGTGTTCCATTAAAAAGTGTTTCCACTTTATATTACCTCCGTACAAGTTATATTTGTCTAAAGTCGAATATTAACACTAATTTTTAAATTAATGCCAATATTATTTGTTCTTTTTAGAACATACTTTGATTGCACACTTAAAACCTCATCATCTTTGCCAAATAGTTTTGCTTTCTATTTGGTCCGAGTTAACTCTTTTTTGCTTTAGTTCCAAATAAATTTGGACAAAATGAAGTGCCTTAATCAACTAGCTTAGAGAGATTACCCTGTTTGTGGCTGCAAAGGAGGTCGGAAAAAGAGTAGCAGTTATTTAAACAACTATCTATTCGGCCCATCAAAGGTTAATGTTACAAAACCCTTTGCTTTGTTGACTTTTCTTGGAGGTTCATTAAAGTGAACCTCTCAGTGTGTCTTCGCCACATTGTCAGACTATTGGAAGAACCTTAGGCCTCCCAAAGCCAAAGTGGACGGGAATAAGCTCTAAACTAAAAACCCAACCAAGCATCTAATTGTTGTTTTGAATTGTTTAGTTCACTATAGGTGAGTGTCCACTCCAGTCACCTTGATGGATAGAAAAGTACTGGCTGATTTACTCTTAGAGTAAAGTTGCTTTCAATGTAAGTTAATCATAAAAGAAACTAGAAAGCGCCTTAATTTCGCCAAACAGAGTTATCAAAAAACGTAACTATGTTATGCTATAGCATTAACACTATTCCAGTTTTTTTTCAGAATAGGAAGTATAAGCTGATTATTTGGCTAGAGGACGAAGGGACGTGTTTAGTAAATTATAACTTGTATTTTAAATATTATCTAATTAAGTTTTTCTATTTTCTAAAAAAAGCAATTTTACATTTTATAGATCAGCGACTTCTTGGGTACAAAAGAAAAAACTTCTTCTGGTAAGAGCAGCTTTCTTACACAATTGTTACCTTATGAGTAAAAGGTAATCTAAAAGAATTCCGAGTTAACTCGGAAGACTCGGAATGAGCCAAAAAACAGCAAAGTTGTGTTTAGTTGTTATTGGCTAACTATTACTTAAGCTATTTATAGCATTTGTGTCTATAAATAATGTTTAAAAAAGCAACACTTAATTAAATAATATTTAATAAATAAAGTTGATTAAAAACAACTTTATAGTTGTTAACAAGATTTTATAATTTTTGTTATAAAAATTATAAAAAATAGATTTTGATTTTAAAATCAATTTCATAGTAACATTATTTTATAATGTTTATTATAATATATTGTCTATATATATGATTTTGAAGACATCAAAGAAGGTATGTATTACATTGCTTCAGCCTTGGCAAAGTCAAGCAACGGTTTGTATTCCGAGTTAACTCGGAATACAAACCGTTGCTTGCAGCTAAGCGTCTCTTCCGATTTTAATCGGATTCTTTGTTATCCGAGTAAACTCGGACTTCTTTGTATTCCGAGTTTACTCGGATAACAAAGACTCCGAGTTTACTCGGATAACAAAGAGTCCGAGTTAACTCTTTTTTGCTTTAGTTCCAAATAAATTTGGAACTAAAGCAAAATGAATTAGCAAAAGAACACGTCGCAGAACCATTGGTTCTGCTTTCTTAAAAACGTTTAAAACTAGTTGTTAAGAAAATTTCTTTAATAGAACTTAATTCTGTTTTTGAATAATCAATACTTATAGTTTTGTTACTATTGTTCAATTTATTAGTTTGTGGATAACCAAATGCTATAAATTTACTTGTAACAAAATCTAATAACTCAGTATTATTGTGAAGATATGTATAAGTTTGTATGATACTTTCTAAAATCCAAGAAGAGATTATTTCTTCTGAATAAAGTTTATCAAAATTAAACCAGAAACTCCAATAGCCTTTATTTAATAACCAACGTCGACGTCGTGGATTATAATATTGATCTGTATCTGGGAAATCTAATAAAATGTCTAAATTATCATAACGTTTTTTATGTTGTGATAACAGAAAAATGTTTTTTGATTTTATTTTATTTATGTGTTTTTGTTTAATAAAACTAGATCTCCAATCAATATCACTTAAAAAAACAGTTTCTGCGTTATGTTCTGAAAGTTGACCGTTCCACCATTGATTTGTTAAATATTGCCCATGGCGCTTTAGAAGAAGAGTTTGATAATACCAGTTTATATTTGTAGTTGTACTTGTATTTCCTGTTATATCACCGTTGGTGTTGTTAGAAAGTATTGCTTCTTTTATTCCTCCTAATAATTTGTTAGGGGAACTATTAGATTTTGAATCATACAAACCTAAGTTTTGAACAACAGAAGTCATATAATTCTTTGTATTTTTTAAATGTTTAATCTTTTGTAATTCCATATGATAGTGCTGTTTTTCAGTGAATGAAATTTGTGCCTTTCTTTGACCCATTTGATCTCCAACAAAGCTATCATGAAAAACGCGTTTGTAATTTTCAAAACGTTTTGCAGGGATTAATAAATTTGAAAAAGGTGGGCAAGGTGGTTCTTCGAAAACATTTCCATCTGTAAAACTTAAAAGTTTTGGTACTATTAAATTTTTGAGATATAAATAACGTTTATGAATCAAAGATAACATAATTGATGTCGCTATTCTAAGATTATCATCAGATGCAAACATTTGTGAAATGTTAGCATCATCCCCAACTGGGAAACTGTTTTGGTAATCTTGAGATATTGAGTTATTCCCTAAAAAATTTTTTTGTAAGAATACTGTTGGGTTGTTGGGATTGACTTGGCTTGCTTTGTGTGAGGCTCTTGTCATATGACTTTGCTCTTTGTAGTTAGTGCCTTTGCTTAATTTTTGTAACCTATGAATATCTTTTTTGAAAGCTTTTTTTGTTAGTAAATTTTTTTGACCAAGTAATTGACTCATTTTACCACCAAAAAGTAACATTAATTGAATTATTATTTTATTCTTTAAGCCATATAAGCTTAAATAATTAATACTTTTAAGATTCAAATTAGTACCAAGAGAAAAGTAAGTTTGTTTTCCTTCAAAGTCATTGGCAAAATCACAATTATCTTTATAAACTTGCTGTTCCCAAATAATTTTTTCTATTGATTTGTATGTATTTTTATTATTATTTAAAAAATAATTTAACAGAACTTTACCGACTTCATAATAAGCAATTGCTTTCGTTTTATTTGTTATTTGCCTTAAAATTACCGTAGTTTTTTTATGCTGATGTATTGCATTTGGAATAAGCCAACTGTCTGGTTTCAAAGCATGTGTTTTTTTAGCAGCATGGGAAATGAAAGCATAATTTAAATTCAAATTATCCGAATGTTTTGCAATTGGTAACCCCATTGATAGTTGTTTTATATAATCTTTTAAATTAACAGTTGTGCCAAAAGATTGAATTGGATTATTAGTAAGAGGTAAACTGCATACGAATAAATTTGGAATCCCAGTAAACTCGGAAAGTACGTGCTTTAGCATTACAGGAGAATATAGAGCTAGTGCAGCACTTTGCTTTGCTATTGTTTTCTTAGCAAAACTGTTATAGTCTGAAGTGCTAAATACTTCATGGCAACCTACATTAGAGCTAGCTACTAACATTGTATTTAATATATTATTTTGCACGAAATTTGTTCGTGGTTTAACTGCTTTAATAATCTCATAATTTGTATTAAAATTTAACTGTGTACTATCAGGTGTAGGCAGACATATTGTTTCATCAAGTCGACCAGGTCTACGTAAAGCTGGATCTAATACGTGTGGAACATCTGTTGTAGCAAACACCACAAAACCTTTATTACTTCTTACACTATCAATAATAACAAGTAAATCTGTAATCATATCTAATTTTGCTGATAAATTAGATAATGATAATTCAGCTAATACAGCTACTTTGGCTCTAACAGAATAAGAAGTACGTGGTTTGGTTTCTTCAAGTCGACCAGGTAAACCCGTCCAAGGTAATTCTTCTACTATTTTATTTGGTTTTAATTTTTTTTCTTCTTTTAATAATAATACAGAAAATGGTGATGTACTTGGTGGAGCAAATTTCTTTTTTCTTTTTGCTATTTTACGTTGACTACTTATAGATGCTTCAGATAAATCTGTTCGTTCTCGTGAGCCTAGGATTTTAGGATTTTTTATTTTATTTTTAATTGTAATATTTTGATGACTGATTAAACTTAAATTACTTGTTGATGGTGTAGGTTGTTTTAAAAATAAATCTAAAGAATAAAGATTTGTTGGTATAGCTAATGAATAGTCCCCTTTGAAAGGTTTTTTATAGTGTGTTAGAGAATGACGTGTTAATTGATATACTACTTGATTTTTTTCATGGACTTCATCACGTTGACTACCAAAAAAATCTTCTTTAAAAGCACCATTATCATCTGACAGAGCACCTCCATAATCTGATATTAACATTGGTCTTCTTTCCCCAATAGCATGTATATCTTCTAATAAAAAGATACAAGGTGTATTTAACGCAATAGCAAAAAAAACATCTCTTAATTGTTTTATACCTATAGCAAAACCACGATTTATTAGTGCATAGCGTTGTGCATTATCTGTTATAATTTTTAGTTCAGTTTCACCAGCAAGAGCTTTTATAAGTAATACATTAGAATCTGTATTAATAGGATAGTTTGTTGTTGTTTTTGTATTAACAAGTAATACATTTTTTGAAATTTGTTTATTAAAAATCCCAGAATAAATTTGACAAACTAAAGTACCTAATGGTTGTTGTAAAATACTATTATATTTTATTGTTGGGATATGAGAAAAAGATTTTGGTGGATGGTAATCTATAAATAAATCACCTGTTGAATTATTACTACCATTATGACTATGCCAAGATTGATATGTTACATATTGATTAACAGCCCATCTGTCATGAAAAAAGGCTAAAACTGTATGTAATCTTGTATCATGACTTTTTTTTTTGCCTTTTTTACTTCTTTGCATAGCATTAATCTTCTGTGTTAAATTACTGTATTGATAAGCTTGTGGCCAAACTAAATTATTTATTTTGCTCTTGCTATTCTTTTTTGTTTGATTTGTATTCCGAGCTAACTCGGACTCATTTTTATGATAATACAATATTCCTAAGGCTGTTGCTGTTTTGTTATGATTCCGAGTAAACTCGGATTCTTTGTATTCCGAGTTTACTCGGAAAACAACAGAGTGATTTTGCTTTGCCAGTAGCTTTTCATGTTCACTATTATAATTCTTTTTAAGATAAAAATTATAGCCAAAATCATTTGAAATATTTTCAATAAGTGTATTTTGTTCTGCTTTAATTGTTGACAAAGCAGCAACATTTACATTATAATAATCTGCAGCAGTTACTAAAAAATCTGCCCAAATATCCCAAAATAAACTGCCTTTTTCTTGTCTAGCAATTAAATCAGAATCAGGTTGGCTGATTGTTTCCATTAATAAATCAAATAAATAAAGAATTCGACGATGTAATATATGTGATATTGTTAATAAAAGAGCATTACCGACTGCTATAGATGTCTTATTAAATGATACTAATGTATTAATGTTAGTTTTATTATTAAAACTGATTAAATTAATAAATGTTCCATAATTAAAATTCAAAATTATTCTTGTTGGTATAATACGTGAAATTTTGGAAAAGACATTCCATATATAAATATCAACATTTTCAGGTATAATTGTTATAAAATCAGAAGACCATTCTACTAAAAAACCATATGCAATCCAAGTAGTAGTAAATTCAGCTGGTTTTTCAAAAAAATTAGAAATAGTTCGTGCTGAGTTTTGAAATAAATTTATTAAATTAAACAGAGCAGTTAACATTGTGTTTTTAACAAAGCTAAACAAAATATTAAATTTTTTTTTGAGAAAAAATTGCATTTGATGGATTTTATATTTATTAATAGGTGTAAAATAAGTTAAACTAAACATACGTTTTAAAAAAATGCTTTTGAAACTAATTATATTGAATTTTGAATAAATTTCAAAGTTTTTTTTATATTGAGATAACAAAGAATTCAACGCAATGTTAGCTTCGTATCCTTTAGCATTCAAACGGAAATTCTCTTGTCTAATCCAAAATTTTTTTATTTGTAGATTAGTTTTATTTATGTAAGGGTGAAGGAATTTGTCAAAAGTATTATATTGTTTTAATTTCATGCTATTTAAATTATTGTATTGTATTTCTTCTCTGAACAAAGTATTAAATTCTTTTTTTAATAAATAAAAACTAAAATAAGTGAACACTTGATTTTGATTTTGTTTTAATTCAAGTAAATTCATTTTTATAGCATTTAATTGGTTTGATTTGGTAATATAATTTTGTTGTTTATAAGATTGAACATAATTAGATATTTTATGTAATAATGAATTATAAACATTAGACAATTTGTATAATAAAATCAAATGAAATTTAATAAAACAACGGACTTGACTAATACTTACAAGTGAAATTAACGCACAAAAATGTAAAAGAATACAACTAGTAAGTAATAATGTATATGTGTTATGTCTGACCATTCTTTCTTCTCGTATATCTTGGTGTGTATTTCCAACAGATTTATTAGTTAAAAATGTGTTAACATTTAAATTAGACCACCAAGATGTATTAAAAATTTTAATATGTTTTGTTTTACAGAAAACACTATCAGCTAAAAAAGATTTATTTAGAAAATTTACATTATTACTTAGAGGGTTATTATAAATGTTTGTGTAAGTTGTTAAATAATTTAATTTTTGTGTTTTTTGTTTTAGTTTAGTTTTAATTTTTTTATAAAAAAATTTTAAGTTTTTTTCCAGGTTTTCTATGGTTCCATAGAATCGATGAGAAAATCTTAGATCCCAATTTGTAATAAATTGTTTTTCTAAATATTTTGTTTTATTGTTTTTACTTTGATTACGTAATTTTTGAGTTCCCCATAAATTATAACGTTTATTAGAATTAAGAAAAGAATTATTGCTTGTTTTATTTAATGCCCAGTTTATCCTTAAAAGGTTATATTCACTTTTTGGGAAAATTAATCTGTATTTATTATTTTTATTTTCAGGTAATATTGACTTTACAGGTATATAATTAAATGTATTATTATATGCCCAAATCCAAAAATCTCTGAACATTGTATCCTTATCATTATCTTTTAATGATTTTGTAGGTGGTTGACTATTTGATTTTTGATTTTTAAAATTATTATAATTAGCTTTTATTTTTATGTCACGTAAAATGACTTGTTTTTTTTTTAACTTAGATGTTTTATTAAAATAATTTTGTAAGTATAGAAGCTTATAACTTTTTCCAAAATCAAAATATGATTTGATAAAATACCTAATTTTTGAAAAAATAAATTGAGGATTATTTGAGTTATGATTTCTGAAGTTATAATATCTAAGAGTTTGAAGCATAGCATTTATTTTTGATTTTTGTTGTTTGCTTTGTAGTGTATTATAGACAAATTGATAGTTCCAATTTAATGGAATTTTTGCAATATTTGTTAACTCTAAAGGTACGTGCTGTTTTGTCAATGGTTGTGAAAGCATACTTTGTAAGAAAAAACTACCTTTTAATGGTAAAGTAGATTTTGATCTTGTATTAGCAATAATTTTTAGTTGTTTTATCTTTGAGATATTATAAAACCAAAAATTTTGTTTGGTTGTATTTTTCCAAAAAAATTGTTTGGCTTTGCCAGTATTTAATTTGAATGACTTTTGACCCATTTTATTTGACAATGTGCATCTTTGATTAATAAAATTTAAAAACATTCGATATCTTAACCAAATTGGACGGGGGAAAAAACGTGTACGTTTTTTTTGACGACGTGTTTCTAATCTTTGTTTTTTAGCTTTACGTTTTTTTTGGAAATGCAATCTAATTTTTACAGCTTCAGTTTTACTATTAAACATTTTTTGGTGTTTAAATAAAACAGATAAAGAATTTAAAAAATGTTTTGATTGTATAATAGTCGTATCAAAAAATGTATTGCTTGCTGGTGTAGTATCAGCAAAATCATTAAATGTTGAAAAAACTTTTAAATTCTTTTTTATAGAAACAAAATCTTTCTGGTTATAGTTAATATCCTTTATAAGTAAAGCTTTTTTAAATTGAACTTTAGCCAAAGAGTCGCCGCTAAATGTCTCATGAAATGTTGAAAAGGTAGGCAATAATAGATTTGAAATATATGGCAGACCTTTCTTTTTTCTGAACCCAAAGTCCTTATTCCCTAGAGTAGAATTTTCTATTAAACTATCAAAATATGTTGATAAAAGTATATTTTTATTTTCTAAATTATTTAAAATTAACACTTGATGCTTTGTTTTTAGTTGGCTTGTACTAACTGAAAGTGTCAAACTTGGTTCTTTACATCTCCCAGATAGGTACTTTAGCACCGGTAATTTGTTTAAGTCAAGATTAGAATTAACTAATGAAGTCTCCACTCCCCTTAGAGCATTGGCTTTGTCAAGAATTAAATAATAACCATCACAAAGGCCACAATTTATCATTTTTTGTGGCATCGTATTTATTAAAGATAAACCTTCTTTATAACTATCAAATGGTTGTGTATATTTTTGGTTAATAGTAAGAATATTTTTATCTGCTTTGCTTTCTACAAAAAAGCAAGAGCTTATAGGTAATTTTAAAAATTTCATTTTTAATAATTTTAAAGTATTTTTACTTTGTAGAAAATTCAGATTATTATTTAATAAGTGAATAGAATGTAGAGGATTAATTGTCTGAAAATTACTATAATAATCATTTAAACGAAAAGGTAGTTTGTTGTTATTAAAAATATATGGTATTTTTTGAATAACTTTAAATTTTGAAAATTTGTGCTTGATTTGAACATTTAGAGGTGAAACTCCAACCTTGTTATTTGTTTTATTTAAATTTCTTTTAGCTTTAATAAAGTTATATAAATTATTAAATGTTTTTTTGATGATTAAAGACTGGTTCTTTTGAAATGATAAATTTGGTTCAAGATTTGCCAAATATTTATTGTCCTGTTGGTTTAGATTTTCTATTTCTACTTTAATGTTTTTTTGTAAGCTGACTTTGTCAGCTTTAAATTTAAGCAACATCTGATAAGACCTAGGGTAGTGTCGCCATTCTGTGCTTTCATTTTGCTGAAGCAAAAAAGAATTTTTTCGGATTCCGAGTAAACTCGGACAGCAAAGCGGCTCAGTTATTGTCTCGTTTTGTGTTAATAATTTAGTAAAGACTGACAACTCACGTTGCCACGCCCAGGGCTTTTCAGGCTCTAAAAAATGAGGTGTAATAAAAGCAAAACCAGCTACTGGTAATAACCAATAACCTAAATAGGATTTATTTTTTATTTTATTAAAAAGAAAATATTGATTTTTGCTTTCGTTAGCAAAAACAGCTTTTTTACCAAAAACATATTTTGCCATAGGGTGCCAAGGCAAATTATGTCTAACAGAGTTATTTATAGGCAAAGCAGACTCTGCAAGTTGGCTTCGCCACACTGTGCTGCTTTGCGGCCCAGTAACACAGCCCTGCCTAATATCTAAATATTTAACTAAAAGTGTTTGTAAAAAACAATAAGTTGACTTTGAGTTACTTAAACTTCTTACAAATTTACTGGAATGTTGACGATTTAAAAAAGTATTTTTTGATAAGAACAAGGGAGAATGTAACATTTTGTTTGAGCGTAGAATGCTTTGCCATGGGCCAAGCAACGATAACCTAACATCTGTCATATTTTGTGACATGTCATCACTAGTTTTACTTAAATCTTTTTTAGTAGAATTTTTTACTTGTTGTTTTAATTTATTATAAGTAATACTAATGTTTGAGAGTGATGCTGATTTTAGTGGAGAACCATAGTTAAAGCGATAATCTTCTGAAGAGATACCGTGTATGTTTTGTTTATTTACTTTTAGTGTACTGTCCAAAATAGTAGGGGAAAAAAAACTCTTTGTGGTAATTTGTTTATTAAATTCTTTATAATTATTCACGAGTTTTTCATATTTGTAATTTTTAAAAAAATTTTTTAACTGTGTATTTATTTGTTGATTATATACTTTATTTTTTGTACTATTTTTAATAGTGTTACTACCAAGATATATTTTGTTGGCCCTTGTTTTTATTAAATTACACTGACAAGTATGATGGCCAATCAAGTGTGGTGATTTGCCTATTTTAAAGTAATGCAATTTTCTAAATATTGTATTGTTAAAAAGAAATTTTTGATAAGACATAATTTATTATTTATAAAATTTATATGATGTACTACAAGAATTGATTTTAAATGATATTGCTTTAATATTAATAGTTTGACAATGTCAAATAATAACAGACAGCAAAGCTGATTTTTGTTTCTCGAAGGCTATCACTGTTATGCTAAAACATAGCCGGCTTTTTTTGGGCAGCTTTGCTGCCCGATATGCTGAAGCTACCCTGGTTTGCTGCTCATGGCAAAATAAATTACGCTCCAGTGCTTTAGCACTGGAGTAAGAAAATAAAAGCTTAGATCAAATAAATTATTTGTTAAGCTACTTCATTTTGTCCAAATAAATTTGGAACTAAAGCAAAATAACGTTGTAATACATGGTAAAGTAGCAATAACCTGGAGAAGGCCAGTTTACTTTAATAAAACGCCTTGTTCTATTAATGAAAAGTGCGCTAGCTTTATATAGTTATTACAATGCTTTAGCACTACGCGCTATTCTAGCATGTTAAAAGAACTTATTCCTTTCTACTAAGCTACTAGCTTACTAAAAAATTACCAGTTTCAGTTGTATTTTATATAATCTCTAATTGTTTTTTTATTAATTTGAATAATTAATACAAAATTGGTATTACAAAATAACTTTGTAATATAGTACCTATTTATATTTTAATATTTTTAGTACAATTTCTGTAACTAAAATACATTCTAATTTTTCTTTGTATGTATATTATTGAATGAGTGGTTAGCCAGTCTCCATGTGTATCTCAGGCCAATTTGTGTATTATCTGGTGATAAGACAATTCCTTTCCTGCCCAGGTCAATTGCTTATAGTTTTCACTTTAGAGATATAAATTTTAGTTCTTGATAGCTTGGTTAAATATTTTCCTGGCCTAAACAACTTGTCCTAAAAATCACTGTTAATTACCAGTGCTCCAGCTTTAAACTGTCTAGCAATTTGAATAAAGCTGTGGGCTTTTTCTAGTCAAAACCTCTCTCGAGCCTGTAGTTCATTTTGCTAATTCCGAGTTAACTCGGAGTCTTTGTATTCTTTGTATTCCGAGTTAACTCGGACTCATTTTGCTTTAGTTCCAAATAAATTTGGACAAAAAGAGTTAACTCGGACTCATTTTGCTTTAGTTCCAAATAAATTTGGACAAAAAGAGTTAACTCGGACTCATTTTGCTTTAGTTCCAAATAAATTTGGACAAAAAGAGTTAACTCGGATAACAAAGAATAAATACACGTAGCAAAGCAGGCTCCTATCACTTATGTATATAAAAAAACGACTGATTTTTCTACTTACAAAAATATATTTTATATATATCAAATTTATTTCTCTTTTTCTTTTGCATTATCTTGTTTTGGCCTTGCAGATCAAACACTAGCCTCAAAAAAATTTTAAATTGCTTTCAATTTAACAGTAACAATTTGTTTTTAATTGATACAAAGAAGTCATTAGAAATAACTACTAATTGTATTACCTGTTTACAAAAAAAGTCAAAGCAGCAAGAGAATATGTGTCAATGTTTTGCCATTTTACCTTATAAATTATTTGGTTGCTTCGCCGAATTTTACTATTTACTTATTTTCGTTTTAACAAAAAAGGTGTTCTGAATATATTCGGATTTAGTAAAACCTACCATAACCTTCGGTGATAGTATGCCAGTTTTGCGTCTTTGTTATCCGAGTTTACTCGGATAACAAAGACGCAAAAAAGAAAATATTCTTCCGAATAAATTCCGAAGCACGCTATATCAGTAGGTGTCCACGGTTAACAAAACTGCGCCTTGTTTTGCAAAGCCAACGTAGTTAAGCTAGTAGTAGTTTGTAGACCAAAGTTAGGTGAACCAAGGTCACTTTAGCTACTTGTTAACCAATGTAAAAAAAATTATCGGAAGCTAACAGAAGCTTGCCAAACAAAAGCTAATAAAATAAAGAATACAGGAATAATTGGTAAAACGTCTACTATTGGTGCAAATGGTGCATATGCTTCAGGAAGTTTTGCAAGTACCAGTGCTAAAGTTGTCATAAATAACCTTCATTAAAAAGTTTAATAATTTGTTGATAGACTAGTCTATGGGGCTTTAAAATTATCGTTGTTTTAGTTCATAAATGAATGAGACAAATCTTAGTGTATTAACCCTAGGATATTCATACTATACCTGCTTGTTCCGAGTTGTCTTTGTTATCCGAGTAAACTCTTTTTGCTAAAGCAAAATGACTTCTTTGTATTCCGAGTTAACTCGGACTCATTTTGCTTTAGTTCCAAATTTATTTGGACAAAAAGAGTTTACTCGGACTCTTTGTATTCCGAGTTAACTCGGACTCATTTTGCTTTAGCAAAAAGAGTTAACTCGGACTCATTTTGCTTTAGCAAAAAGAGTTTACTCGGAGTCTTTGTTAACAAAGATAACAAAGATAACAAAGACTCCGAGTTTACTCGGATAACAAAGAATACAAAGATGTAAAAGAAGCAATCAAGTCTGTTTTGCCATGAATGAACCAAATAAATTATTTGGTGCTGCACGGCAATGTTACAAAGGCAATAGCAGCACTGTTGTATAAATACATAACTAGTCTAACTACAAAAAAGAAAAAAGTTTTACTAAACTTAAAACTTGTATTTCTCTTTTTACACTTTATCGTGTGTAGAGTGTGTAGTGACTATCAACAAAATAAGCTCACCTTAAAGCTCTCTTTTTCATTCTAAAATTATATCTTATATTATATAATATATTTATTTTTTAAATTATCGGGATGACAGGATTCGAACCTGCGACCCTATGCTCCCAAAGCACATGCGCTACCAAGCTGCGCTACATCCCGTTTTTAAATAACTTTTAATATTATAACATATATTTTTTATCCACGCAACTTTAATTTGGATATAGAAAGAATAAAATAAGTAGTATCAAGCATTAGCCTTTTGTAACAGACCATTTTGTTTTTCAGGTGTGGTAATTGAAAGCTCAAAGTAGAATTCACAATTTTGAATTAAGGGACAACTCTTTAAATTTTTTTCACAGGTAAAAAGCCAATCAATAGATTCATAAAGCTATACTATATACCCTTCTTGCTAGTTGTCGAACAGTGGCATTTAGCCTTCGCTAGAAGCATCACTCCCTAAATAAATCTCATTTTTCCAATGATTAAATATAATTACCGTTTTTGCTCCTGTACGTTTTTCTGTGTAGGGTTTGGTTTGTAGCTTGTCCATATTTTTCTTTGTATTCCGAGTTAACTCGGACTCATTTTGCTTTAGTTCCAAATTTATTTGGACAAAAAGAGTTTACTCGGACTCATTTTGCTTTAGTTCCAAATTTATTTGGACAAAAAGAGTTTACTCTTTTTTGCTTTAGTTCCAAATAAATTTGGATAAAATTAATTCTTTGTTATCTGAGTTAACTCAGATAACAAAGATACCAAAGAAATAGGTAATACTAAAATTTTATAGCAGAAGAGAGAGGAGGGAGAGTGGTGCTTTTTTTACTTGATCAAGACCTGCTATTTTTGTGGTTAATGTAGGTGTAGAAAGAGGGGGAGAGGGTCATTTATAAAAATTCAATAATGTTTTTACTCTCTTCAATATGGTAACCTTTTAAAGGTAAATTAGAGCTAATCTTTATAACCTTTTTTAGACATGAACTTGATATTATAGTTTAGAAACAACTTGCTCTGTCGATTATTCATAGTGTGCGAGCCAACAAAACTATCTATACAATAGTACAAACAATCACCTATGGTGATTGTACCTTTAGCAAAAGGAACAATGGCTAGAAAAAAAGCCATAGTATAAAATAAGCGGAAATTGATGGAGGTTAAATTTTAATGATTTTGAAAAATACATTTATATAATTGAAATTAATAAAGTAAATTAACTAAATGTTAACAAACTGGTAAAACCTATTTACCCCCAGCGGAATTCGAATCCGCGTTTTCTCCGTGAAAGGGAGGTGTCCTAGGCCTCTAGACGATGGGGGCTGTAAACTTATAATTAAGATATAACATAATTATTTTAAAAAGTCAACATGATGAAAAGATTAAAAAAAGTAGATATCTACTTCAAAAATAAAGCTTTTTCTTATGAATGTAGATAAACCAAAAAATGAGAAAATGAGTATGTGACTAGGCTATTGAAGGTTTGCCCCACCCCTCCTGACTTTACAGGCGTCCGTTATATCAGCTAAAGCAAAAAGAGTTAACTCTTTTTGCTTTAGTTCCAAATTTATTTGGACAAAATGAAGACTATCCATTGGATAATACGTACTTTTGGTTGTAGCAGGTATTATGCTATTTTATTGTTCATCAAGAATACTAGTTACAACACCCGCACCTACAGTGCGACCACCTTCACGGATAGCAAAACGCATATTTTTTTCAATAGCAATTGGGTTAATAAGTTGTACTGTCATACTAATACGGTCACCAGGCATTGCCATTTTGTTTGAATGTTCTTCAGCTACTGATGAAGGGGTACGCATTTGAATGTGGTTAAAATCAATTACTTTACCTGTAACATCTGTTGTACGAACATAGAATTGTGGTTGATAACCAATCATAAATGCAGAGTGACGTCCACCTTCTTCTTTAGTTAAAACATAAACCTGAGCTTCAAATTTAGTGTGAGGTTTAATAGTACCAGGTTTAGCGATAACCATCCCACGTTCAATGTCTTTTTTCTGAATACCACGAAGAAGTACACCAACGTTATCACCAGCTAGTGTTTCATCTAAAGTTTTTTTGAACATTTCTAAACCTGTTACAACTGCTGATTGTGTTGGTTTTAAACCAACAACTTCAACCGTATCACTAATTTTTAATGTACCACGTTCTACACGACCTGTTGCTACAGTACCACGACCTGTGATAGATAAAACATCTTCTACTGCTAGTAAGAATGGTTTATCTGTTTGACGCTCTGGAGTTGGAATGTAGTTATCAACACTATCCATTAATTGATAAATTTTATCAACCCACATATTTTCAGTACGTTGAATTTTTGGATTTTCAATTAACGCGTTTAAAGCTAATAAAGCTGAACCAGGAACTACAGGAATTTCATCACCTGGGAATTCATATTTATCTAACGTTTCACGTACTTCTAACTCAACTAATTCAAGCAATTCTTTATCATCAACTTGGTCTTCTTTATTTAAAAATACAACAATATTAGGAACACCTACTTGTTTAGCTAACAGAATATGTTCTTTTGTTTGTGGCATAGGACCATCAGCACCTGATACTACTAAAATGGCACCATCCATTTGTGCAGCACCTGTAATCATATTTTTTACATAGTCAGCATGGCCTGGACAGTCTACGTGAGCGTAGTGACGTTTTTCTGTTTCATATTCTACGTGAGCTGTGTTAATAGTAATACCACGAGCTTTTTCTTCTGGTGCAGAGTCAATTTCATCATATTTTTTACCAACTGAACCACCACGAGCAGCTAATGTCATAGTAATAGCAGCTGTTAAAGTTGTTTTACCATGGTCAACGTGACCAATAGTACCAATGTTTACGTGTGGTTTTTTACGTTCAAATTTTGTACGTGACATAATTATGTGTTAAAATTATTAATATTTAATCACTTCGGATTATAATAAAAGCTACAAGTACTTTAGCAATGTAAACAAATTATCAACAAGGTGCCTTCTTTGCCAATGAATGTATGATACAACTAAAAATTGCAACTTGGCTTTGCGTCCGAGTTAACTCGGACGCAAAGCTGCCTGGGCGATTGAAAGGACACAAGTCCCCTCAAATCAACAATAACCTCAATATACTCGCAATAAGATGTGTGTCATCTCAATCATTGCTGTACCACAATTATAGATTGTGTAATTTCAGCACCCTATGACAATATACACTAGGTTTTCTGAGAGTTATGCTGCTTCCAAATTTATTCGGAATTGCTTTAATAATACGAGAAAAACCTAACTCCCAAAGTAAGTGTATTCCGAGTAAACTCTTTTTGCTAAAGCAAAATGAGTCCGAGTTAACTCTTTTTGCTAAAGCAAAATGAGTCCGAGTTAACTCTTTTTGCTAAAGCAAAATGAGTCCGAGTTAACTCGGAATACAAAGAAGTCATTTTGTCCAAATAAATTTGGAACTAAAGCAAAATGAGTCCGAGTTAACTCGGAATACAAAGAAGTCATTTTGCTTTAGCAAAAAGAGTTTACTCGGACTCTTTGTTATCCGAGTAAACTCGGAATACAAAGATAACAAAGAAGTCATTTTGCTTTAGTTCCAAATTTATTTGGACAAAAAGAGTTAACTCGGAATACATAGCTAAACCAAATGAAAAAATGGGTGTAGATGTATGCATTACAATTTTGTATATGAAAAAATTAACTTTTAATTAGTGTTATTGATATATAATCCAATTTTTCGGGTTACCTAATCATTATAAAATAAAGCATAAAAAACGATTTCTAGCTTTTTTACTGCCAACAAAAACTGTAAACGTTGCTTTCTCAAAGTATAAATTTAGCTAAAAACTAAAAAAAAATGCTGTAGTTTAAAAAACAAGCAAAAATTCTTTTTTGTCTATTATATCAAAAACTTATAATACAATTAATAATGCTAAAAATTTTAAACCAGTTCTGAATTTATTCGGACATATTGTCTTAATTTTAGTTTTAAAAACAATAAAAAACAACTTTTATTGAAAAAATAATATTATTTATATTATCAATAAATATTCACAAACAAAAGTGGCTGGGCTCAAAATATTCCTGCAATAGTCTTTTTGGCTTTTTTTGGATTACAAATAAATTTGTTAAAAAAACAGGCTCAGTAGGAATCGAACCTACATTGACGGCTTAGAAGGCCGCTGTCCTATCCATTGAACGATGAACCCTTTACATCATAGTCTTAAAAAAATACTATAGGTATAGTATTATCCTATAGATAATAGGAATGTTACTTTTATTTCCCTGTTTGTTTTTTTTAAATGATACCTTATCAAACTTTAATTTTTTTTACTAAATTGTTTAACTAAAAAACATTTTTCTTAAGTTTTTTAGTATATATTTGATAATTCATATATGTAATATAGCATAAAGTTTTCAAAAAAAAAAGTAAGTTAACAAAAAATTAAATATCTAACAATTATCTGATGGATCATACAAAGCAAATTTTTATAGTGTGTGCCTACCAAAGGGCAAAAAGAGTTAAAGCAATCTTACTCAACTTTTCAGTTTATTCCGAGTAAACTCGGACTCTTTGTTATCTTTGTATTCCGAGTTAACTCGGAATACAAAGAATACAATACCTTTAAATTAAATGTAATAAATTAGCGAGTCTATGAACCAGCTACTTGTTCTCGAACTCATAACTGAAATTACAAAGCACTTGACTTTCTATCCTACCATTACTGGTTAATGAGATATTTATTTAGTATTTTATATTTCTATAATATAGTTTGAAGGTAAAGCTATGATTTGACAAAGCTAAGCATTGGTTAAATAAATTTCTAAAAGGAAAGGTGCCTACTGCGCGTTTTTAATCAGGCAGTGCCAATCATTGTGTTAGTTTGATTAATAGAAAAAATTAAAATAATAGTAATTGCATAAATGCTTCTGGGTCACATATTGATAGTTGAGCAATTATTTTACGGTTTAAGACAATTTTATGCGTTTTTAAATAATTCATAAATTCACTATAATTTAAGCCATAACGACGTACGGCAGAATTTACACGTGCAATCCAGATACGGCGAAAATCACGTTTTTTTTGGCGACGGTTTCTATATGAATAACGTAATGCTTTCATATTTTGTTGGTTTGCTGTACGGAATAGAGTCGATGCAGCACCTCTGAAACCTTTAGACATACTTAAAATTTTTTTATGTCTTTTACGAGATACATTCCCACGTTTAACTCGAGTCATATAAAATAGGCAAAAAAGTTGATATTAATTGCTTTTATGTAGAGTAACTTGTTTGATTTGTATTACCATTTTGCCAAGCAAGAACTTTCAAAAGAGGAAGTTTCACTTTAGTAAATGGTCTAGTTGAATTCTGCTGCAATAGCCTGTTTTGCTTTGCTCTATTTGGACAAAAACAAAATCATAGTTATTAAAGCAAACTAGAGGTTTAAAACTTCTTTAACCAATTACTCTAGTAGATATTTTCTATTTTTAACCAAAGATTATATTTGGTTAAAAATAGAAAATATCTACTTCCAAATAAGATAGCAATTTTCTATAAAGATATTCATTTGTATATAATCTGCGAAAAGTTTTAATAACACTCTAAAATTTTATTTTACATAAATTAAACAGTGACTTTAGACAAAGAAAATATTGTTTAGTAAATTGAGCCACGGTTGCTACGCTAAACTTGTATGATAAACTGCAGCTTAAGAATTAAATTCTTATGTTTGACGAGATTCTTAAGCTATCTTGGTTGACAGACTACAGCCAAAACAATCTTCGTAGGTAAGTCTAATGTAGTTTTGCAAAACAACTAACGTATGCTGTTTCCAATCATTTTGTCCAAATAAATTTGGACAAAAAAAGTTAACTCGGACTCTTTGTATTCCGAGTTAACTCGGACTCATTTTGCTTTAGCAAAAAGAGTTTACTCGGACTCATTTTGCTTTAGCAAAAAGAGTTTACTCGGAGTCTTTGTTAACAAAGATAACAAAGATAACAAAGAAGTCCGAGTTAACTCGGAATACAAAGATGACGTAGCCGTGATTGCCTTTCGCAAAGGTTAAGCGACTTGGCATCGCCAAAATCCTATTGTCATTGCAATAGTTGGTAGCTTAATGTAGTTAAAAAAACGAATTCAAGCCTATTTATTTAACTAATTGTTTATAACAACCAACTATATATATTATTTTTGTCTAAAATGTAAACAAAAATATCTTTTATTTTTATGTAGAAAACGCTAAACAAAAGGTCTAAGCCGAGGTGTCTCATAGGCTTTTTAACCTTTTTTGCTTTAGTTCCAAATTTATTTGGAACTAAAGCAAAATGAAGACGTACGTGCTAAAACAAAAAATTATCAAGTGCTTTAAAGTCTGTGGTAAAAACAGTTTTTATGCTTTTTTAACACAGTAGCTCACCTTTTTTGTTTTGTATAAAAACCTTACGTTTTTGATTTCTTTTACTATTTATTCTTTAAATAAACAGGATTCTTTGGATGAAATCCAATTCTTCAAAAACACTTTATATAAACTGTTCTTACAGTTTGTAGGGCAAAAAGGCTACCCTTAAAATTATTTATATGTCTTTATATAAGACATATATACAAGATACGGAAAGGGAGGGATTCGAACCCTCGGTGACCGCAAAGCCACGCCAATTTTCAAAATTGGTGCAATTAACCACTCTGCCACCTTTCCTCTGATACTATTGTTATAACAGTAACATGCTATCTTTGCTCAGTTTTTAGCAAAACACAAGATTTTTATTGATAAAATTATGGATATTTTTCTCCCAGAGAGCAAGGGTTCAAAAATTTTATACTGCTATAAATTCTTTATTTTTAGCAGCAAATTAAGAATTATAAAATATATTATATATATAACATATTTTTTTTTTAAGTCAAATTAAAGTCTTTATTATAAATCACCTTCTCTTTCCTGTTTGCTACAATTCTAGTTTTTTTGTTGTATAACTATTTGGACTAATAATTTCTTGTAAAGTTCAAGAGCAACTAGATATGATTTAAATCTGTTTAAAGGTTTTATCAAAGAATTTAATGGATTTTTTAAACGAGTACCTTAATGCTAGTTAAACTACTTAGCACACAATCAAAGATTTCTAATGAAACAAAAAAGATGTTATTTTGGTTTTATTTTTTAGGCAAAGTTACAAACTGTTTATGGTTAAGAATAAATTCACAATGCTGGTTTGATCTTAGCTTTGCGTCCGAGTTGTCAATACAACGACTCCGAGTTAACTCGAAATACACACTTTAGTGTTCTTCATTTTCCTAATTCATTTTGCTTTAGTTCCAAATAAATTTGGACAAAATGACGTACTTTCCGAATTTATTCGGATGCAGATTCTTAGGCACAACTGTGATTACTGATGGATATTACTTTATCAAAATCACTTGTTATTTTATAGTAAAAAATGTTCCTAATTTATTTATAATACAACAGTAAACTTTTTCTAAAATTAAATATTATATTTAATTTTGATTGAATGGAGTTAATTAAGGCGGCACCCAGATTTGAACTGGGGAATAGAGGATTTGCAATCCACGGCCTTACCGCTTGGCTATGCCGCCATCTTCTTTATTATTTATAACAAAAAATTAAAATAAAAGCTAGTCTCTTGTTTTTCTTTTTTGAAAAACAACACAAAATAACTTTCTAAAATATTGGGGTAGTAAAACTTTTACTATTAGCTATGCTTTTGGTTTTCAACCTACACAAGCATGTTGCCTTGCTAAACGACTGCTATAATCCTTTTCTCCCTTTCCCTTTCATTTATAAACGTATTGTTAATTACTTTAACAAAGTTAAAGTAAGTCTAAACTAACTAGTTTAGAATTAGTGGAAAGTGATAGGATCACGAATTTATAAAATAAAATCGTGATTATTTTTGTTATAAACATAAGCTTGCTATCGGAGTTGAACCGATAACCTTCGGTTTACAAAACCGATACTCTACCGATTGAGTTAAGCAAGCATTCAGTAAAAGATTTTTAAATTTTTTTTATATAATAAAAAATTACCTTTTTATATTAAAAATGTCAATAGTTTGGTTTAAAGACGTTTAGTATTAAATCTATACTTTTAAAATAAATACATATTAACAGAAGTGCTGCATTCTAGCTTTTAGTTCTTATGAGTATAAAATAAAAGGACCTACCTACAAGTCGCAATACAATTCTCCTTGTAATTGTAGCAACTAAGTAACTTCCATAAACAAAGTTTTTAAAAAGTGAAATTTGTTGATCAATTAATTCTAATGAATTGAAGAATTATTAAATAATTCTTTTGTTTTAAATAAAAAACTATAAAACACGCCCTGTAGGAATTGAACCCACGACATCAGGTTTTGGAAACCTGCGTTCTACCGACTGAACTAAGGACGTTAGTTAACTATTATTATTTTAATAATTTTACCATAGTAAAAATAGAATGTCAATAAAATATATTTAGTTAACAGAAAGATACAAGACAATATTAACAAGTCCAAAAATGGTTTTTATAAATAAAAAGTAATATAACTCTATAATTTATTTGTTTGCTCTTGACAGAAGAAGGCAATGTTAATTAGTTGTTTAGACCTCATTTTGTTACCATGAGAAAATAAAACAAAAAAACTATTAAAAAAAAACCTCCCTCCTCTCTTTTCCTTCTCAGCAAAGGTTTACAATTGCCCTTTATGGTTGTGCCTTCCCAGAGTCATGTTAGCCTAGTTGCAATGAGTACTAAATATTAAAGGAAGTTCTTCTTAGAGAAACTATTACAACTATTAGAATTTTACTTAAAATAGTTAATTGGCTTTTGTAAAGTGATGTTTTTATTGGCTATGAGTGGCTAAAATAAAAACATTGATTAATTTATGAAAATTATTTAACTAGTATTATAATTACAACCTTTGGTTCTAGCTTGTGGATTAAAGTTTCGTGAAACAACTAGCATTAAAAGTGATGGCAAAGCTCTTGCAACAACCTTTGTATTCTAAAGGGTTTTTTGCTAATAAATAAGACAAACTTTGCAAATTTTGTTTAACAACATTTACAAAGGTGCGAAAAAAGCACTTTTCAAAGTATTAAGTAGGTTAAGTATCCAATTGTATTCCGAGTAAACTCTTTTTGTCCAAATTTATTTGGACAAAAAGAGTTTACTCGGAGTCTTTGTTATCCGAGTAAACTCTTTTTGCTAAAGCAAAATGAGTCCGAGTTAACTCTTTTTGCTAAAGCAAAATGAATACAAAGATAACAAAGATAACGTTTAATTTTGTGTTTGTGTATCAAGTCCAGCTGTTTGACTATCACGTGTTTCTAATAAACGTTGTTGTTTACTATCATGATAATCCCAAACTTTACTAGTCATTTCAATAATATCATGCATTACGTCATTCGTTGCTATTTCATCTGCTAAACCATAATAAATTGTTTCCATTGCTGTTAAATAAAAATCACGATCTAAATCACGTAAAATTTTATGACGTGGTCGATAAGTTGAAAGAGAATAAATTTCAGCTACATCAAGTCTAATTTTCATGATTTCTTGACTATCAATCCAAATATCTGAAGCTTGACCATTTAAACCCCCTTCCGGTTGGTGTATCATAGTATGACAACCTTCTGTAACATAACGTTCACCTATTGTACCACCAGCTAATGCTAATGATGCTGCTGAAGCAGCTACACCTAAAGCTAATGTTAAAGACCCTGCTTTAATAAACTGTAAAGCATCATGAACAGTAATACCATTACCAACAGATCCACCAAAAGAATTTATAATCATAAATACTTTTTTTGATTCTTCTTCTTGAATAACACGTTCAGTTTGTTTACGATATAATGAGCGACCTGATTGATAACCTAAATCCCCCTCACCATTTAATGGATTTTTTGTAAAACTTTGATCTAAATAATTAAATGCTTTTAAAGAATTACTAGTTGTTAATGTTTTAGTTTGAAATAATTTATCTTGGCTATATTGACGTTTTAAACGACGTTGACTTAAAGCTTTTTCAGAAGATGCTAACATTTTTTCTGGTCCTTGTAATTGTCTAGTAAATTCTTTATGTGATAAATTGTCCAGTAGTTTTTTAGTAACATTGTTATTTGGATTTACAGAACTATTTTTTAGAACAGATAATATTTCTGTAAAATTCTGGTTTGTTTGATCAAATTTATAATTTTGTGGAGCAAAATTAGCTAAGAGTCTAAATGGAGAATAAACATCTAAATTGGATGAATTTTTTGTTTTATTATTAGAAAAATTTTTTATATTCTTTAAAGAAAGGATTAGTTTTGTCATTTCTGCTGGATCTTTTCTAGATATACCATATTTAAGATTAGCTGATCCTTTTGAAAAATCTTTAGATAAAATATCTGCTAAATAAAATAAATAAGGTTCATCGGAATAATCAAAAAATTGTGCATTCCAATTAAGCCATTCAGTTGTGATTTTTTGCAATGTATATTGTTCTAACATATGGTTTTCTTCAATACCAAAATCTTGATCAGATGTTAATAAATCTTCTACTGATTGTCGTTTTGCACTTGTAGTACCACCAGAAAGAGTATCTTTTTTTAAAGAATCTGATGTTTTTGTTTTTGTAGCAGTACTTTTAAATAAACCACTTTTTTCCATTTCTTTTTTTTCTAATTCTTTAGAACGATCTTCCATGTGAATATTAATTAGTAAACCACAAATTTGATTACAAAGTTCATCATCTAAATATTGCATTAAAAAAACCATACGACGTCGAAAAATAAAGTTATAAATATCGGTCCATTGTGCGGGTAATTCTTCACCCCAACAATAAATAATACGAGGAACTCCAATAGGCATAAAAAAAACAAATACTAAAAAACCTTGTCGTGTTTTATTAATTTACGCTATGTGTAGCTTTGCTGCAATTAATGGTTTCGAATTCATTTTGCTAATTGCTAAAGCAAAAATTGTTAAATATCTTACGTAGCTTATTATAATTAAGAGTGTAACCAAAGTCAGGCAAACTACCGATTCAACATTCATAAGGATTAGTTTTGTTATTTTAAAACACACATCTGTTATAAAAATAATTTATATTTAATTTTTTATAAAAAAATTAAATATAAATCTTATACAAAAGTGAAATCTAAAACAAGGTAAAGTAGCTTAACGAAAAAATGACTTAGAACGTGACAAGTTTGAAATAGTGAAGCCCTTACAAACAGCATCGGTTGCTTTGCACTATACTATAGCTTAATTCCTTTATAGTATAGTTGCTTATCCCTGGTCATTATATGTGTTGTATAAAACGAATTTAGACTTTACATTAAATGTTAATTTAATGCCTTCGGCCGGACTCGAACCGGCACGCCTTTCAGCACTGGTTCCTAAAACCAGGATGTCTACCAATTTCATCACGAAGGCTTTTTTATAATAAATATAAAACATATTATACCATAGTTAGGGTATTATTGTCAAGTAATACAAGGATTTTATTTGTTGTACAATGTAATCATATTAGATAGAATATTCACTCAATAGTCTAAAAATTTAAATTAGGCATTACATGAGAATCAACAAATTAAATTGTATAATGTCTTCTTGTTTAGAATTTTTGACCTACACAGAAAAACCTGCTTGATTGTTGTCTCTTCACCTAATTTTTTGTCTCTTGCTATTGTAACTTGTTTTTGTAAACAAAGGTCAATCATAATAGGCTGACCAAACTTTGTTTACAACTTTCAGCTGTGTTATGCGTACTTTTTTTAAGAAGAATGAACTTCCCTTTAGTTTACGCTACTTTCGATCGGAATTTATTCTTTTTTGCTAATTGTATGGTTTTATCATAAAACCATACAATTAGCAAAATGAAAGTAGCTGGCTCTGCTAACTACTTATCGCTTTAGGGAGAATAGTTTGGCAATGCCAAGTAGCTTAACAAGAACGTCAAATTGACTTTAGACGTTCTTGTTAAACTTATAAGGTGCCATTTAAACGAACTCATAACTTAGTTTAATTTTAAAGATTGTTTTTATAGAGGGCCCGAAATACCTTGTTTTCTAATCATTAAGAAGTGCATAAGCATGAAAACAGCTGTTAAAAGAGGTAATACAAAAGTGTGTAAGCTGTAGAAACGTGTTAATGTTGCTTGTCCAACACCAACGCCCCCACGTAATAATTCAACAACGAAGCTACCTACACCTGGAATTGCTTCAGGAACACCTGTTACAATTTTAACAGCCCAATAACCAACTTGGTCCCAAGGTAAAGAGTAACCTGTTACACCAAAAGATACAGTACAAACAGCCATAATTACACCTGTAACCCAAGTAAGTTCACGTGGTCTTTTAAAACCACCTGTTAAATAAACACGAAAAACGTGTAAAATCATCATAAGAACCATCATACTAGCAGACCAACGGTGAATTGAACGAATTAACCAACCAAAATTTACATCTGTCATAATATACTGAACAGAAGCAAAAGCTTCTGCTACAGTAGGACGATAATAAAAAGTCATAGCAAAACCCGTTGCTACTTGAACAAGGAAACAAGTAAAAGTAATACCACCTAAACAATAAAAAATATTAACATGTGGTGGAACATATTTACTTGTAATATCATCAGCTATTGCTTGAATTTCTAGACGTTCTTCAAACCAATCGTATACTTTACTCATATAAAATTTTTATAAATTTGTGACATGACCATTAGCCTTTCCTAACTACCCAAAAAAAATATAAATATTTTTTTTAATCAAACAAGTATAAATATAATGAGAGAAGGAGGTGACATTTGCAGCAAAGCGTCTCTTCCGATTAAAATCGGAATACAAAGAGTCCGAGTTAACTCGGACTCTTTGTATTCCGAGTTAACTCGGAATTAGCAGAAAAACGCTGCATGCAATAGAAAAAACTTTGTAATTGTTGTATTTTGCAAGTTTTTGTATACAAGTTTTATGCAGAATACAATGTTTTATTTGATGAGAATAATTATCATTTTAATAATATATAATAATTTATATTATTATATATTATTTACGTTAGTAAAATAATAAAAATGACAAACTTTTCAAGTTTTGCTTTTATTAAATTTAAATTGTATAAAATCCAACATTAGCAAATAGTTTTCCGGGAAAATATTAGTAATCAAACTAATTTTGTTATTAGCTCGTTATATTACTATTTGAAAAACAATTAATGTAAAATCTTATGAAATTAGCTGTATATGGAAAAGGTGGTATTGGAAAATCAACAACAAGTTGTAATATATCTATTGCATTAGCAAAACGTGGAAAAAAAGTTTTACAAATTGGGTGTGATCCTAAACATGACAGCACATTTACATTAACAGGCTTTTTAATACCTACTATTATAGACACTTTAAGTGCTAAAGATTATCACTATGAAGATATTTGGCCTGAAGATGTTATCTACGGTGGATATGGTGGTGTAGACTGTGTAGAAGCAGGTGGACCACCTGCTGGAGCTGGTTGTGGTGGCTATGTTGTTGGTGAAACAGTAAAACTGTTAAAAGAACTAAATGCTTTTTTTGAATATGATATTATTTTATTTGATGTTTTAGGTGACGTTGTTTGTGGTGGTTTTGCCGCTCCTTTAAACTATGCAGACTACTGTATAATTGTTACAGATAATGGCTTTGATGCTTTATTTGCTGCCAATAGAATAGCTGCTTCTGTTCGTGAAAAAGCTCGTACACATCCATTAAGATTGGCTGGTTTAATTGGTAATAGAACTTCAAAACGTGATTTAATTGATAAATATGTTTTTGCGTGTCCAATGCCAGTATTAGAAGTTTTACCTTTAATAGAAGAAATACGTGTTTCACGTGTTAAAGGTAAAACTTTATTTGAAATGTCAAATAGTTTACCTACAGACAACAGTATTAAAAATGCTGTAATTAATCAAAATGATTACATTTGCAATTTTTATTTAAATATAGCAGATCAACTATTAACTGAACCTGAAGGTGTTATTCCTCGTGAATTATCAGATAAAGAATTATTTACACTTTTATCTGATTTTTATTTAAAAGTTTAATTTTATTATGTACTGATCAAAAAAGAAAGTAGGTTGGCTTTGTTTGCTACAACCAAAGGTTGTAGCTTAATTCTCAGCTCCTAAAAAGGAGTAGAAACTCAAGTGTTTCTCTGAAATTATGTTTTCTTTAAGCTGTGGTACATTTGCTGGTTAGAAATTAGCTAGACCAACATATCGTCAATTTTACTTTAAACATTATTAATTAAATTAACTTTTTTGGCTTGTGTTTGAAATATTACGAACTTCACGTTTATAATTTTGTTTTGTCAGAAAGTATTTTGCAATCTCAGGCTTTTGTAATATTTTTTGCTAAAAGCAAAAATATTATATATCACAGCTTTGTCCAGAAATCATAGAAAGGCATTTGATTACACAAAACAAGCTAATGCGGCTACTGGCTTTTTTGTATATAAAAAATCTTATTTGTATTCCGAGTTAACTCGGACTCATTTTGCTTTAGTTCCAAATAAATTTGGACAAAAAGAGTTAACTCTTTTTGCTAAAGCAAAATGAGTCCGAGTTAACTCGGAATACAAAGAGTCCGAGTAAACTCTTTTTGTCCAAATTTATTTGGAACTAAAGCAAAATGAATACAAAAATAACAAAGAAGTCCGAGTTTACTCGGATAACAAAGAATACATGCAGCTATTGCCTCTAGTCAAAATAAAATAATGTTCTAGTATCAAAAAAGTCATTAGAAACAGTTGTCACTGTGTGGTTTCCGAATTTATTCGGGCGTTGAATCCAATTTTAAAAGTCAAATGTTTTCATTTTATAAAGTCCTTATTATCAAAAATGAATATTTAAAAGATATATAAGAGATAAAAGCACTTTATAATTTAATCTTATTAAAATTAAGATATCTTTCCAGACTACTTAAAACCGAAATTATATAAAAATTGAAACCAACAAATTAGCTTGTTTTTGGTTTTGTTTTGATTCAAGCAAAACTAACATGAACTTTGCTACATATACCAACCACTTATCATTTTCAGGTAATAACGGTTAAATAAAACTGTAATTGTGGTTGCAGCAGCAAAGTGATTGCTATAAATAGCTTTACAAACTTTACCAAAAATATAGAGTCTTCTTTGTTATCCGAGTTAACTCGGAATACAAAGAGTCCGAGTTAAATCTTTTTGCTAAAGCAAAATGAATACCTACTATTATCAAAGTAAGTATAACAAGGTCCTCCTTTGGTTCATATTTATCATCCGATAACAAAGGTTTTCCTTGCAGTCTTAAATCACTGCATCCAATGATAGGTGTGCTTGTATTAGCTGATGGATAATACTATTTGTTATTTTTTTGATTTTAAGTGATTTTTTTGAATTATATTGTAGTGTAAGGTATTTAAAATTTTAAAATATATAAAATAAAATCTTATGAAAGTACGTGCTTCTGTTAAAAAAATCTGTGATAACTGTCGTGTTATTAAACGTAAAGGAAAGGTTATGGTAATTTGCTCAAATGCTAAACATAAACAAAGACAAGGTTAATTTGTATGTTATTATTTTTCAGATAGGGACTATAAATATCAATTTTTTCTGATGCAGTATTACCCTACCTATCTTTTTTGGTAGGGGAAGATGGTTGGGGTAATAGAAAAAATTAACATTATATATAAATTGGAAAATCCAAACTGTGTTGAGTTTAGATAACTGGAAATAAGTTACTTAAAGTTGAGTGACCTAATGAATTATTAATAGTATTATCCATATTAATTAATAGAACTAATCCAACTTATAAGAGTTAATAATTAACAAACCAAATATTTGATTTTGATACACAATAATAATATTTTTTATGTATTAAAAATGTAAGACAATTTTCTTAAATAGAATTTAAATAGATTATAAAATCTATAACAAAGTCTTTTAGTGCTAAAACAAAAAACTTTAATTTATACTTTTTTTATTATAAAATAAAAAAAGTTCCCTTTTATTTTTAATATTTTAATACCCAATTATTAGCAAAAACAAACTATATAGTTTTTTTAAGCCAATGAGCTCTCTCGATAAATGATTTGGTAAAGCACTTATATAGATTTAACGTTAAAGTGCTTAGAACAACAGAGTGGCTTCGCCATACATTACAGCATAGCTACAAGGAATTTTAAAACAATTATTTGAAGTTTTATTAAAATAAAAATATCGCAAAAACCTGTTTTGATCGTAGCTTTGCTGTCCGAGTAAACTCGGACAGCACACCTAAATAATTTATCTGGTGTAATTGCTGTAAGGCAAAGATGCTTCACATAGAGATACTCATCACAGCGATTGTGCTGAGTATCTCTATGTTTGCTTTGCTAGTAGAATGTGGTGTGCTGTTTATAACTGCATTGTTTTAGCAAACAAGAGTAAACTCGGAAGAGATTTCATTTAAGTGAAATTTTAGCAAAAAGGCTACAGCACACTATGGGTAAGATGAAGTCTTTAAAAATAATTGTCTGGTTGATATATAAAAAAAAATTTTAATAGTTGTTATGGCAAATATGCAAACAAATTGGCAAGAAATTTTAACAACATCACCTTCAGCTGTAAATAAAATGGTAGATTTAGTAAAATACCCTGTTATTACACAAAAAACATATATTGCTTTATTTAAAAATCGTCAATATACTTTTGATGTAGATTTACGTTTAACAAAGCCTCAAATAAAAAAAATATTTGAAACATTATTTAATGTAGATGTTATCTCAGTAAATACTCATATTCCACCACGTCAAAAAATTCGTGTTGGTTTAGCTCAAGGTTTTCGTCCACGCTACAAACGTGCTATTATTACTTTAAAAGAAGGTCAATCTATTAATGTTTCTATTGAAAAAGAAAATTAAATAAATCTTTAAAATGTTATAAAATTGTCTATTGCATACAGCTATTTAATAAAGTATTTGTATTACCCTCTCTACCATAACCTATTCGTATATAAAATAGTATAGATATGGTGCCGAAGGCACACTATGAACCAACCGTTTCCAAAATAATGTCCGATCATTTTGCTTTAGTTCCAAATTTATTATTTATTTGGACAAAATGAACTGGTGATGAATAAAGTGTGCAAAACAACCTTACATGACCCTGCGTTATGTTGCCACGCCACAGTGTAGCTTAACAAGAAAATGCTTATGTTTGATAATATGCTTAAGCTACACTGTGCTAAAAACCTTCAACAATGATTTGAGAGAGTAAGCAAAGTGAGCATCCATAAGATAATGCGTTGTTAATTTTTATTCGGAATGAACAGGGGCTAAAGCATTGCTCAGAAAGCCTCGCTTTGCCACTGAAAAATTCAACACACTTGGCAAAGTTTGTAACCATCATTTTAGTAAAGATTGCAAGGTTTCGCAAAACTACTAACTAAACTAAACAATTGAGTGTACCTGTTTTGCCCTTAGCAAATTAGCAAAAGCTTACATTTTCTTTGGTTAATTTATTGAATGCTTACAAAGCTATAAACTTAGCAGCAATAGCCTATAGTTTACTTTGTCATTTTTAAAAAAGCAATCTAAAAAATCATCATAGTATGCTAACGGCATGCAATCAGTAATAGAATGGCTCTTCTAGCGTTCGAGGTAACTTATTTACTAAAAAATCAAGTATTTTTGTATGAACTCAAAAAGCTTTTTGAAGTAATACAAGTAGAGCTTACGGGTAAGATTGTGATGCTTGCTTTGCAAGCAAGAATTGTAGCTTTCTAAATATGTTAAGCTACTTCATTTTGCTAAAGCAAAAAAGAGTTAACTCTTTGTATTCATTGTTATCCGAGTAAACTCGGACTTCTTTGTTATCTTTGTATTCCGAGTTTACTCGAAATACAAGTAGCAAAGCCAAGCCGGAAGTTAAAATGGGTTCATTTAGTTAAGTACCTTATCTATAAATAGTAAAGACTTTGGAATGTTATATATTATGGGAATTAGATTTCTTCAAGCTTATACGCCAGGTACACGAAATCGTTCAGTTTCGGATTTTATAGAATTAACAGATAAACAATCGGCACCAGAAAAAACGTTAACAGTAAGTTTACAACGTTCTAAGGGGCGTAATAATCGTGGTATTATTACATGTCGTCATCGTGGTGGTGGTCATAAACGTTTATATCGTCAAATTGACTTTAGACGTGATAAAATTGGTGTTACAGCTAAAGTAGTAAAAATTGAATATGATCCAAACCGTAATGCACGCATTGCTTTACTTCGTTATGAAGATGGTGAAAAACGTTATATTATTCATCCACGAGGTTTAACTATTGGTGATATTATTCAATCTGATTTAAATGCACCTATCTTAATTGGTAATTCATTACCATTACGTAATATTCCTTTAGGTGCTGAAGTACATAATGTTGAATTTCAACCTGGTTCAGGTGGACAACTAGCACGTTCTGCAGGAGCAATGGTTGAAATTTTAGCAAAAGAAGGTCATTTTGTAACAATCCGTTTACCATCTAAAGAAATTCGTTTAGTGTCTAAAAATTGTTGGGCAACTATTGGTCAAGTAGGTAATATTGAAGCCTATAATTTAACTATAGGGAAAGCTGGTCGTACACGTTGGTTAGGTAAACGTCCTACTGTCCGTGGTTCAGTAATGAACCCAGTTGACCACCCACATGGTGGTGGTGAAGGACGTGCACCTATTGGTCGTAGCCGTCCTGTTACTCCTTGGGGTAAACCTGCACTTGGGCAGCTTACAAGAAAACCAAAAAAATATAGTAACAATTTAATTGTTAAAAAAAGAAAAAAATAATATAACTTAACCAATACTGTCGGCTTTTTTAAGAACACCTATCCCTTCTCTCAGCAAAATGAATCCGATTGGATTCCGAATTAATTCGGAACTAAAGCATTGCAACAAAAATCTAGTGTGACAAAGATACTCTGCTCTGTCAAAGACAATGGTTAAGCTACTAGAAATTTATTTTGTACATCATAGAGTTTTGTTCGATTTTTTTTATTTATAAAAACACAATTACTTTTTATTTTAATTTATACTAACAAACATAAAACTATATTTGATTGAGAAGGCTAGCTTTTTCATGCTTGCTTTGCAAGTATAACAAAAAAGATAAAACTTGAAAAAGTTTTTATTAGCTGAGTCAAAGCTTACATAGTCACATCTAATGAAACGATGGTATATCTTTCAAATTTATGTGTTAAAACTGAAACCGCTTAGTACTTAAGTATTCTATATTAAAATATTAAGTCTTAAAAAAAAAATTCTAATGTCACGTTCTTTAAAAAAAGGTCCTTTTGTAGCTGATCATTTACTGAAAAAAATAGAAAAATTAAATCTTAAAGGTAAAAAAGTAGTCATTAAAACATGGTCACGTTCTTCTATGATTGTTCCACCTATGATTGGTCATACTATTGGTGTTTATAATGGCCGAGAACATATTCCAGTTTTTATTAGTGATCAAATGGTTGGTCATAAATTAGGTGAATTTTCACCTACTCGTACTTACCGTGGTCATGCAAAAAAAGATAAAAAATCAAAACGCTAATATATGTTTTTAAAATAAATCTGACATTATATTATTTAGACAGTTTTTGAAAAGACACTAGTTGGCATTGCCAAACTACGCTATGCAAATGCGCTGTTACAAGTAGCTTAAGAATATCGTCAAATTGACGATATTCTTAAGCTAAGCCTTGTCTTTTTTGTTATCCGAGTAAACTCTTTTTGCTAAAGCAAAATGAATACAAAGATAACAAAGATTTCATTTTGTCCAAATAAATTTGGAACTAAAGCAAAATGACGTAGCAAAGCCAAGGCTGAGGAAAAAAATTGTTTAGAGTTAAATTTTTTTAAAAATATAAAATAAAGTTGCTTGTTTTTTTATTAACTAATAGAAATGTATTTTCTATATTATTACAAATATATTTGTAATATTAATCAAATAAAGTTTATTATCTTTTTACTGAATAGATGCGGAAAAAATAGATAGTTAAATTACGTATTATAACTTCTTTTATCTTTTAGACTTTAACTAAAATTATTATTTGGTGTGTAGCTTAGGTCTGGGCTTCCAAATAAATTCGGAAGCCTAGTATAATGCACCTGGGTTTTACTAAAATAAAATAGCAGTAATAGACGACCTAAATAACTGGAGCTTATACCTGCTATACAAGTACTAAAACATAATAGTTTGAACCAACGTAAAAAAAAATAAGTCCATTACAAATATGGACGTATTTTAAATAATTATAAAAATTACTTAAAAAATGTTAAGTCCAAAAAGAACAAAATTTCGTAAACCACATCGTGGTCATTTAAGAGGAAAAGCAACACGTGGTAATACTATTGTCTTTGGAGATTTTGCTCTACAAGCTCAAGAACCGTGTTGGATTACTTCGCGTCAAATTGAAGCTGGTCGTCGAGTATTAACGCGTTATGTACGAAGAGGGGGTAAATTATGGATACGAATTTTCCCAGATAAAGCAGTTACTATGCGTCCAGCTGGAACACGTATGGGTTCAGGTAAAGGTGCTCCTGATTATTGGGTAGCTGTGGTACATCCGGGTAAAATTCTTTATGAAATGCAAGGTGTTTCTGAAACAATTGCTAGACAAGCAATGCGTATAGCAGCTTATAAAATGCCTGTTAAAACAAAATTTTTAACAAAAAACATTTAATTGGAATGCAAAGCCATATAGTATTTATTCAAAGTCTGCCAAAGGTAGTATTCAGTAAACTTTGTATGATATAGTCATCTAAAAACTATTGTTATTTTGTCAGCTTCCAATCATTTTGCTAAAGCAAAATGATGTATTCTTTGTATTCCGAGTAAACTCGGAATACAAAGAATACAAAGAATACACTTGCTGTAATGCTTTGATATATTAGCTTGGTGCATTGCTAAAAAGGATTCTAGTTACTTTTGTAATAAAACTTAAGATTTTAAGTATTGTTTTGCTAAAATAAAAAGCCAATACTAACACAGTAATTATATAAACTTGTTTTACATTTGTTAAAAGCTTTAACTTACTAAAAGGACAAAGTGACTAAAAAGTGTATTCTAAATTAATAATAAACTATAGGTTTTCACTGCCCAATAAATCCTAGGTAGCGGCTACTTTGCTGGCTTACGATTGTATTATCCGATGTATAATACTAAAGCAAAAAAGAGTTAACTCGGAATACAAACCGTTAGTAGTCAACTTTATTTAGAACTGTAGGTTCATGCAAAGTAGCAAAGGACACTAAGGTTATCACCAAAAGTGGTATTTTAGTCCATTGCAAAAAAGTAATGGTGTTTGCAAATTTATTAAATGATTTAGAGTGACACTTTTAATTTGATATTAATAAAAACTTTTTTTTACTTATGATTAAACCTTTATCTTATTTAAACGTAGCTGATAACAGTGGTGCTCGTGAATTAATGTGTATTCGCGCACTTGGTGGTAGTTATCGTGAATCAGCTAATATTGGAGATGTTATAATTGCAGTTGTTAAAGATGCTTTACCTAATATGCCAGTTAAACGCTCTGATATTGTGCGTGCCGTTATTGTACGTACACGTAAAGGGATTCGTCGTGAAAATGGAATGAGTATTCGTTTTGATGATAATGCAGCTGTTATTATTAATAAAGAAGGAAATCCTCGTGGAACACGTGTTTTTGGTCCGATTGCACGTGAATTACGTGATAAAAATTTTACAAAAATAGTATCTTTAGCACCTGAAGTTTTATAATTTTTAAAAGTATTTTGAACCAATCGTTGGTTGTGCTAACAGTTTTGTCAATAGCCTATATATACACCATCAAAAGAATAAGAAATCTATGGTGTGGTGTACCTTGATAGGCATAGATTAACTATATTGTTTTAGCTATAATAGTAAGGCAATGCCTAGTAATATGTTAAGACATTATTACACTACAATTTATGGTCTACTTGCCACAGTAAAATTATTTAAACTGATATGAGTTTTATTATCACAAAATGTTTCTATAGCACAATTTAGCTAATTTAAATTCTTTTTCTGTTTTATGCCCAAAAATATTGTTTAGAGGAAGGGGTAAGAAAGAAAAAAAGGAAACTTAAGCTGTTCCGAGTTAACTCGGAACAGCTTAAGTTCAAGCCTATATAATTTTTATTTTGATTAGTTAAGGATTATTCATTAATTGATTGCTATGTTCATTTTATATTATTTTTTATTTATGACACAAAGACTTAAAAATTTATATATTAACACAATTATTCCAAAATTAATTACAAATTTTACTTATAAAAATATTCATGAAGTACCAAAAATTGAAAAAATTGTAATTAACCGTGGTATTGGTGATGCATCACAAAATCAAAAAATCGTAGAATCAAGTTTAAAAGAATTAGCTATGATTGCAGGTCAAAAAGGGGTAGTAACACGTTCTAAAAAAGCAATAGCAGCTTTTAAATTAAGACAAAAAATGCCTGTAGGTGTTACTGTTACTTTACGCGGTGATCGCATGTATGGTTTTTTAGATCGTTTAATTCATTTAGCATTACCACGTGTGCGTGATTTCCAAGGTATCAGTTCTAAAAGTTTTGATAAAAAAGGAAATTATAGCTTAGGCTTAGAAGAACAATTGATGTTCCCTGAAATTGAATATGATAAAATAGATCAAGTTCGTGGTATGGATATTTCTATTGTTACTACAGCAAAAACGCAAGAAGAAGGTCTTTCGTTATTAAGAGAATTTGGATTACCTTTTAAATAATGCTTGAATAAAAATGGTTTGCGAAGTCGAATAGCTTTTTTTTGTATGGAGTTAAGCGATTTTGCAATGTAAATGCAAAGTTTGGTTATTGCTGCTTGTAGTCTTTGTATTCCGAGTTAACTCGGACTTCTTTGTTATCTTTGTTAACAAAGAGTCCGAGTAAACTCTTTTTGCTAAAGCAAAATGAGTCCGAGTTAACTCGGAATACAAAGAGTCCGAGTTTACTCTTTTTTGCTTTAGTTCCAAATTTATTTGGACAAAATGAGTTTACTCGGAAGACACAAAACCACGGCTGAAACAAAAATAAGTTCCTAGCTCAGCTTTGCTGATCCATCATTAAGTTATTTAACTTAGCCTATCTAAGTGTAGAAATAAAATTAAATTCTAAAAATTATATATATATTGTTTTTCTAGTAAAAATACACTCCTTTTGAAACAATATAACATTTCATTGATTTTTATTTGTTCTTTAGCTTAACAAGAAGATTCACAAGTGCAAAACATTCTACTCCTTAAATCACAGAAGCAATCACATGCTAATCTTATTCAAAAAAGTTGCTACAAATCTTTTAAAATTTCAGCTTTTTTAATGCTTAAATAGGTAATATTACCCATAAGGTCAATTTTTGATCTTTTTCCACTGCAGGCTTTGCCTGCCTTTATAAATTTTGCGAAGTTATCTTCATAACTATCCTTAAAGTGATGGTTGTTCCGAATTTATTTCTATTCCGATTAAAATCGGAAGACGTACAAGCTAAAACAATGCTGCAAAAACCTGGGCAGCCGAAGGCAAAGTAGCTATTGCATGTGGCAATAGCTCTTTTTTTGTTTAAGTTTAAATTATTAAGAATAATAAAAAAATTGACATTGTTTTTATGAATATTACAAAAACATCTACAGTAAAAAAAAATTTTAAATCACATGGTCTAATTAATGATAGTATCAGTGATATGTTAACACGTATTCGTAACTCTTGTTTAGCAAAAAAATCGACTGTTTCAATTCCATTTACAAAATTAAATCAACAAATAGCTCAAATATTAGAACAAGAAGGTTTTATTCAAACTTATCAAGTGTCTTTAGATTCACAAGATTTAACGATCCGACTTAAATATAGATCAAAAAAAATTTACCGTGGTAAGAAAAAAGAATCTTGTATTACTAATTTAAAAAGAATAAGTAAACCGGGTTTACGTATTTATTCGAACCATAAAGAAATTTTACGTATTTTAGGTGGAACAGGTATTGTTATTCTATCTACACCTGAAGGTCTTATGACAGATCGTGAAGCACGTCTTCGTGGAATTGGTGGAGAGCTACTATGTTCTGTTTGGTAATCTCGTTTTCTACTTCTGTATTACAAATAAATTTGGTAAAGCATCCGAATTTATTCGGAAGATATAATACAATATACAATACCTCTCTATTTCAATAAAGTAGCCAAGAGTATCTGAAACCCCAGGAGCTGTGAAATGGCTTGGGGTTTAACCCTCTATTCAGTAACAGCTAGCTTTGCTATAATTAATATACGGCAATTCTCGTAGTTTAAGAATTTACTAGGTTAAGCTACTCTGCGTCCGATCATTCTTGCGTCTTCCGAGTTAACTCGGATAACAAAGAAGTCCGAGTTAACTCGGAATACAATTAAAAAATGAGTCATTTTGCTTTAGTTCCAAATAAATTTGGACAAAATGAAGAAGTGTGGCAATAACCTAAAATCAAATAAACTGTTTTTATTTTTGAATAAAAATAATTATGTTATAATAATAAATAACATGTAAACAAAAATTTTTGTTTAATTTAATAATATTCCAGTTTTTTAAATGATCACTTAAGTTGATGATAGAGATGCTCTATGCTCTACATTTTTATCAAGACGTAATAACTAAAAGCGTTGCTATTAGGGTTCAATTTATAAGGATTTATTAAATTAAATAATTGTTATTTAAAGGAGAAATCCATGACAATTAGTACTCCAGAGCGCGAAGCTAAAAAAGTAAAGATTGCGGTTGATCGCAATCCTGTAGAAACAAGTTTTGAAAAATGGGCGTGCGACCTGAAATAGGGATTTGACAAATTAAACAATCACTCTAATATCTAAACTAAAATAAGCTTTAACAGCTTATTTTAGTTTAATGCACTGTTGGCCGAGCGGATGAGGCAAACGACTCATAATCGTTCTTAGGTAGGTTCAACTCCTATACGGTGCAAAAATAAAAAAATCGATTTTTTTTATTTTAGGTTTTTAGTTTATTACAGCACAATATACTTTAACTAGTTTGTTGTATTACAAATATGCTGCAGTCTTTTAGCAATTCAAATAAGCAAAGCTAAATAAAAAAAAAGGTGTTGCTAAAAATAAAAAATTGTGTTATATATAAATAAATATAGGAATTGCGGACATAGCTCAATGGTAGAGTATTTCCTTGCCAAGGAAAATGTTGCGGGTTCGACTCCCGTTGTCCGCTAGAAAACTAATCATAAGATGTGATTAGTTTTTGGAAAAAACAAACTCTAAACATCTTTTGTTTTTATTGTTGCTTTCTTTGACCCCTTATAAAAATTAAGGGTTATTTGTTTTGCCTTCCAGAAAAAATAATAACCTATACAAACGTTTTACCAAAGCAGAGTCATCGTTTTGGTTAATATTTTTATTTTTTAAAGACAATATTTTGCTTCAGTTTTCTTTATAATACTGTTAATTCATCAAAGCCATTTTCTAATTAAAATTAAAATAAATCTTATGTCACGTTATTTAGGCCCTCGTTTGAGAGTAATTCGTCGTATAGGTAAATTACGTGGATTTACTCGTAAAAAACCTTTCCGCCGTGTTTTTAGAGGTTTTGGTGGTTCAAAAGGTAAAGTAATACCACCAGGTCAACACGGTTTAACAAAACTTTTAAAAACAAGACCATATGATTCTTCAGAATCAGATTATTTAATTCGTTTAAAAGTAAAACAACGTTTACGTTTTAACTATGGGATTACAGAACGTCAACTTGTAAATTATGTACGTAAAGCAAAAAAAATTAAAGAATCAACAGGTCAAGTATTATTACAGTTTTTAGAAATGCGTTTAGATAATATTGTGTTCCGTTTAAATATGGCACCTACTATTCCAGCTGCACGTCAATTAATTAGTCATGGACATATTCGTGTAAATAATAAAAAAGTTAACATTCCTAGTTATATGTGTAAACCAAAAGATGTGATTTCAGTATCTATGAAACAACGTTCTTTAAAACTGGTAAATAAAAATTTACAAGAATATTACCGTCGTATGCGTTTTTATAAAAAACGTTTAGAAAAGACATTACC